CATAGAGCCTTTCAAGGGCAACCTTTGGGAAGAGCAAGGTCTTGTAGAAGTTATTCGCCTTAGCACCCCCCGAATTCCTTTCAACCCCAATATTTAAATAGAGGGGCTTGGGTCTGGTCTACTAAGGCCCCACTTACTTTCTTTTTTATTTGAATTTCTCTTAGTTCTTTAAATCAAGAATGTCGGATCTAGTACTTACCTATCTTATTTCCCTTCTTTCAGCAGCTGCTTTACCACTGAGTGTTATTATAGTCGCTAGCTGGCGAGTCGCGAGGCTTCGCCAGTTAACGATGGCCTCTTACCAGGAGCGAGTGGACGAAAGCGTCGCCGAAACAATAAAGGAACAGCTTAGTGATAGGCTGTTAACTCCATTATTGAACTCTAATCTTCCACCTGGAAGAACGGCGTATGACATAATAGACCGCTTGGTACCGGGGAATGATATAGAATTACTCTCTTCCATATATACAGATTTGGCTGAACTCGGCGTGGAAAGTGAGTATTACCTACAATTACTCCAAGTTATTAATTCTTTTTGGTGATGTTTTGATCTTATTCGTATTCCGATCGAAAAAAGAAGGTTTCAGTTACGGTGGGGGGGAAAGCTGGAGGGGATCCCAGTGGTTAGAGTAACTGGCCTATAAGGTTAGCGAGGTTCCTGCTATGGTGAAGTGAAAGATCTTTCACTTTAGTGGGAAGAAGACAGGTGGGAGCGAGCGGAGCGCGAGCAAAGCAAGTTCCAGTGGTGGGGTGTCTTCCTGGTCCCATTTCAGTATCCTGTTGTAGAACGACGCAGCAGAGGGAGTTGTCAGTGGAGGAGTACACGGCTGAATTTTCTCATCTTATTTATGATACGTTGTGATATCATGGAGCCAGAAGAACAGATTTTTGCTGCGTCGCTTTCGTTTCGCTGCCATTTCATTATGTTGTGCCCGGGTACACCTCCGCATACATAGATGAAACGGCGATTAACTGCAGTCGCTGACCTTTTCAGTCAACCAATGTCCGCCGTCTTGTACTGATAGCCTCAATTTTTCGAGAAAGGATTTAGCACACTTTCTGTAGCTCGACGCCTCTATCTCTACTCTCTGAGAGAGACCTAGCCGGCCCGTTTCCGCTACGGGACAGTGTTAAAAAACAGCATTATCCCGAGAAGCGCCGTATAGCAAATCGTAGTGTAGTGTTCCTGCCGAGTGTTGCTCATGGTGAGCCCTCTTAAGAGCACGAGAATTCGTTTTTTAATTTGGCTTGACTACTTTCCATCTTTCTTTCTCCTTCTTTTTTTGGTATACCGCTCCGAGAGCAGGGAGCTAACACTGTTTCTAAAAGAAAAAATGTTTCGTAAGTTAGTAGTGTCTCCTGATCCTGCCGTTCGTAATCACCCTCTGTTTTTAGGTCCAACGCATCGGGATCCTAATTCCCTATTTTCGTCTCATCTTGGTCGTGCTCGTTATCGTGGAAAAAGTGGAGTTCATATGGTGGCAGGATGTTACAGTAGATATACATGGTTCTTTTTTCTTCGTGCCAAATCTTAAGTTTTTGATGTTTTTCGAACCTTTCACTTATAACCAAGCATTTTGAGAAACCCATAACATTTTTCAGAAGTGATGGTGGTTGAGAGTTTACTTCTAACAGCTTTAATGAGTATTGTGTGCATCATGGAATTCAACCGTAAAGGTCATAGTCTCGTCCTATTCTGCGCAATAACTAAAATAGATGTATATCGGAGAAATAGGACGGGTATCCTCGTTTTTAGTTAGTTATGTGGAATCACAGCCATCAACAGCTGTGTCGTATTGCCAGCATTGGCTCACTTTACGTCATTCCATCGATGAACCCTGCATCTATATGTACATAGATGAATACTCGCCTGCAAGGTTCTTTCAAGCGGTTAGAAAGATAATTACATATTTAAATATCTACGTTGACTGCCTTGAGTACGGGCCATCCCGCTGTGGGTCCTACGATTGAATGCCGAATCCCCATAAGCAAGAATTCGTATTAATTATTGATCGTCGATCGCTTTCCGCGAAGAGGAAGACCGTGTAGCTAAGGGAATTGCTGGTGATAAACTAAATATCTTAATAAATAGAAGTGTGCCTCCGAAGAGACTCTTTCTTACGTCGAACTTCTTCTGGAGCCGGGACATTTCTGTCTGCGATCGTGCCTATAGCCGGGCAGTTCCTGAGCTTCTATATCCGCCCGAGCATGTGAGTCTATCTAAGCTGGTAACAAATAAGTAAATAGGCGTTGTTTGGGTCTGTCTCTCAAAGTCTGGTATTGGTTTTTTTAGTCTATACATGGATGGCTTTCCTTGTACTGGCAGTTGGTCTCAGTTGCCCAGAACCAAAGGGTTGGTTCTAAGAGTGCAGTCTATGTGAGTTAGGGGTAGCCCTCTAAAAGCAGGTTTCATTTCTGGAGAATCTGTCCGCAAGCGTGCTTTGTGCTTTCCTTATCCTTTCTTTTAGGAATTCCCTTCCCCCCGGGGGTTCAAGATTGGGTTGGTTAACCTTCCTCCCCTAGGGGTTTAGTTTGTTCAAATCACTAAGCGTGATCCCTTAAGGTGACTGGTAGGTTAGCTCTTGAAGTGAGTTTGCTTCCCCTGCCCGGCATTCCATACTTTTTGAAGTAATGGTCTAAGTGCCTCCCTCCCCTACAGGATCTATGGGATCGAGAGACCGAGGGCGCTCTTATCTTTATCTTATAAAGGCATAACTCGAGTCATTCCTCTTTTAGTAGATCCAGATCGAGTATATGTACAAAAGAATAGCTCCTCGCCCTCTAGGTGAGTAGCTTCTTCTCTTTGCTTGGCTGGTGGTTAACTAAGTGGTCTTTCGCTTTGCCTTTCGTATAGTGTGAAATCCTGATCCCAGTTCTTCCCCTCTATCTATTAGTAGGAGCTCTGCCCCGTCTGCGTCTGGAGGACGAGCTGCTAGCCCCCGAGCAAAGCAATAGAAGAAGAGGGGCTTCCCTAGTCCAATATGTGATGTGAGTAATATAAACCTCTGGAGCTAGTGGGATAAGGGTCATCTCCCGGGTAGGGTAGGAATGCTCTTATAGTAACAACCTATCTTATTCAACAACTTATTTTGTACAAAAATTGGTGGTAATATAATAGGTTGTTCATCCTTTTTACTATCTGCTATAGGCAGTCATTGGTGCATTTCCTTTGTAGGACTGCCCCTCTAGTAGCTGCACATTTCGTGCAATAAATAGAAGGAGTTCTTTGGGGCCCATACACTAGGTTGTTTTTGGTCGGATAAAGGCTCCCTCCCCGAGGGAAATAAGACTAGAGGCGCTAGTCTATTACTAAATCAGTTCTTGAATAAGATGTCCTCCTACTAAGAGCGATGCCTTGGGACCAGTAGCCAGGGAAGGGCAAGCTGCTGCAGCTAGAGTCTCTTGTCTTAACGTCCGCGTCTCCTCATCTATGAGAGGGAAGACATTGAAGAAGCTAAAAGCTAACAGCTGCTACGTCTTATCATCTGAGCTAGCGTCTGATGCCTCTCACTCATAAGATTGCTCTCTTACAAAGAACCTCAATAGGAAAGAGCGGCTAGCTAAGACGGTGCAGACGTTATCCTTTCAGTAACATCTTCTTACGTCTGCTTGTTAACGTCTGCTGCTGGACAGAGCATAGACTCAGAATAGCAAATGTAGGGGCTTTTTGCGCTATGAATCTCGGGGTTAACGGGCTTCTAGTCCTAAATAAACCAAAGCCCAACTAGGTTGTTGCTCGGGGACCAGTTGCACCCCATCTTTGTAGCTACCGGTTGTCTGTTCTGAATATGCCACTTGTTTGTCTTACAGCTCTTCCTTTAGCAGCCAGACAGATGTGACCTTCTGAGTGCGTTAGTTCAGGTAAGGCAAGGTTAGCAAAGGCAGCTGTTGGTTGGGGTGCGAACTCGTAGCTGACGTTGGTTGTCTAAATCTGCCTCTTCCGCTTCTGTCTTTCTTTCGCCTTCTGCTTTACTTGACTAAACCCCGCTTACAGCTTTAGGGCAGGTGTGCGTTAGAGCTCGGACAACAGGAACATGGCATTAACGTTCCTAAGCTTATGAATGTGAAGCTGCTTCTTCAGAAATATTATGACGTGTGCCGCTCGTGGTGTAGGAGGTTTTTATCCCACTTTGTGAAAGAATCGATAGCCACCAAGATGTATTCATGTCCAATTGGCTGCCTTCGGGTTAACCTTCCTATGATATCTAGGCAATATACTGCAAAGGGCCGTGGTGTGGTTTGGTTATGAAGCTCCGTCGGCGGCGCGTGGATCAAATTCGCATGCACTTGGCACTTGTAGCATCTCTGGATGCAATCCCTCTCCATCGTACAAGAGTAATATCCTAGGCGAAGTCTTTTTTTGGCAAGCCTGTGCCCATTCATGTGTGGACCGCAGACTCCTTCATGCACCTGGCATCTCTTTGGCCTCCCTTTCATCTAGACATTTCAACAGAATGTTGTTGGTTGACCTTTTATACAACCTATCTCCACAGATTACGAACTGCATGGCTAGTCTGGTCCGCCGATCTCTCGGTCTAGCGTCGGGAGTGGTTGCTCTCGTACCTATAGGTACAGACTACAGCGGCAGATTCAAGCGCATGAGTTCAGAGGGATCAGTTGAACGTCTATAGATCGTGATCTGAATATGAAGTGGATTCCAGGGACAGCTGCTTCTATAAACACAAGAAACGGTCTTGTGGACTTACAAAACGGATTGATAACTTGCCAGTACACGCCGAGCCTCCTCAATGAGGTACCTCATCTCATTGAGGATTACGGGAATCGTGGTGCCGCCCAGAGGCGATAGGGGGGACCAATGCGCGGTCTATGTGCCTAAAGATTGAAGAAAGGCCTTTACTAATAGGTTTGATAAAGGCGCTTTTAAGCCCTTTTGCTTGCTGAGAAATGCCCCATCTCCTATTCTGTGCTCGTGGATATCTAAACTATTGGGCCCATAGCTTAATCAACAGTAAAAAGGTAAGGCAGTAACAGCAGTAAAAGAGAGTAAGGGAGCGTATCGCGATTCTAAACCTCAAAGGCTTTTCGATAGGAGCTGCTTGCCCTGCATTCGATGCATCTTCTATCAGTTTTCTGTCTTCTCCCCTCTCACTTCTGACTTCCCAATCTCCATTCCTCGTTTAAAAGCCGCTTCTTATTCTACATCGTTTGCTCAATTCCATTTCCCTTTCTCCTTATAAAGAGAAAGTTTTTTGGCATACCTGCTGCATGGATTAGATGTCCAGATAAAGCCCTCGACCTGGGAAGTATTTCGACCTCACTATCAGGAGATGGGAAGCTTGAAAAAGCGGATTAGAGCTCCTTCTTCCGTAAAAGAACTGCTGCAACTACAGGTGAAAGGAAAGTGGCAAGGGTCTTGTATGATGGAGAAAAAAGGACCATAATCAAAAGATAGACCCAATTCAATGGAGGATGGGAAGTACGACTTGCCTAAAACTTATGAAAGAAGTAGCTACTGCGAGTGCCCGGAATTCATGGATTCTCTGGTAGAGGGGAGTCGAGGTGGAATTTTTTTGTGGGCTGGCTTAAAATAAGCCCCCAATTGCAGTAGGAGTAGCCACTTGTTTCATGGCTTTCATTTTCGATCCTGAATCTCCATAAATGGGTATGACTGGTTAAGGTGACCAGCTTTGTGCGGCAACCGTTAAGGTACTCTGGATTTGTTATAGCGCCACCATTTCATAATAGACATTGTCCGGGAAAGCTAGTCTTGGAATTGCTGTTTTATCCTACTGACGCTCTTCTATGAAAGTTGAGGCTTTACTCTAACTGGTCTGTTAAAGTCTCCTTGCTACGGCCTTTATTTAATATCCCTAGCTCGGAGGGTTACTCGGATCTTTCGTTTTTGTACTCTACTCGTTCCTTGAAGGTAAAATGAAAGTAATTGGAGGACGGTTAGTGTCTGTTCTTCATGACTCTGGAACGTTATAGCTAAGGAGCGGATTTCAGGGTCCCCTGACTTGCCAAACGGTTTCCGGTATACCTATACAGTCAGTCTTTACACACATGATAGTGGCAGCCAGGTTATCGACGATTCTACAATAGGCGGCCGCTGGAAAACCCGACTTAGCGAATCACTTCCAGGCTGGCAAACAATCTATCTCGTGCCAGTGGCATACCGTACCGTATTGTGCTGAACACTCACAAAAGCCGTGGCCTTCCGCTATGTTAGACCCTCCCCTAGAAGTACAATGGTTGGTCCGTCCCTCCGGAACTGGTAATCTCCGTTTGACTTGAAAGGAGCGTAGGGCTTTTCGGACCTATTACCATCGATGCAGATCTTGCAAGTAAAGTAGCTCCTTTTCGAAAGTAGGATTCAGCTTCCAAATGCCAGCCAGTTAGTGCGAGACAAGAACGGTTATTGAGTACGCTTACTAGCTTTTCCGTGTAGGTGAGGCGAATGGGGGCCGATGGATCTGCTGTCAAGGTTTCAAAGCGCATATCATATGAAGAGTGGCTCTGCAAAGATCAGCTGCTGGTCAGTTGGATAACCTCTACCTCCACATCTGTGCTTCAATCCTCAAGCTCAAGTAAGAGATCTGACTCATGCACATCCGATCTGGAATGCCCTTCATCTTCATGAGAACTTCGCTCAACAATCCCAAGCTCGAGAAATGCAACTGCGATTGCCTTCTCTCGATTCCTATGCCCTTGCTTTCACCTCCAATAATAGATTCTGAAAGAGCTCCATCCGGGGGGAGTTTTGGAATTTCAAGAGATTTGGACGATGACTGTGAGCTTTCCAATCAGATCTATTCGGCTTTCGCAGGTAGGCAGCTTTCCAGCCCATCTCTATATGTATCTTCATTTTGATTCCACTCATGCAAATTGAGAGTATCATAAGCATAATCTTCTCCACCCCTCCAATTTGAACTCTCAACAGCCCTTCCCCCCTTATCTAATAGGCGGATGCAAGCATAAAATGATCAAAGATCGCAAGAAGGCTATCTCTGGCTTCTAACATCAGAGAAAAGACAAAGCGCTTCAAGGGCGAAATGAAAAAGGAGTAATGGGAATCAAAGGTTAAGAAGTATAGGCCTTCCATCTCTCCCTCTCGCCCGGCTCAGTCTCAATCACGATAGTGGCCTCTCTTTTATAATTTATTATACGGAAGAATCACTTCTACATCTTATCCTGGAGAATGGATATCGATCATTTCATCTCTCTGGCCTGGTATCGAGACTCACTCATTTCCTGTTTGCGGCGAGTGAGAAGAAAAAGGATAGCCTTTCCCAATCCCTTCGTGAAGAGATCGGCACTTGATCTTCACCTCTAATGGTTGGTCTTCCTAAGAGAATTCCGGCAATCACCTTTTCCCCAAGAAAGTGCCCTAAGTGAGTAAGGCGGCGACTTCTACATGCTTTCTTCTCTCGTAGAAGACCTCTTTCTTTGGAGGCTAGGCTGCAACGGTTGAGCGATGGAGGAGAGCAAAGCTACCTTGAGGTTGGTAGCTGATGAAAGCCTTTAGGTGGAAGTGTTCATTGCCTTAAGTTAAGGAAATATTACCAAATGAAAAAAGGGTTAACCGAATAATGCGCTGAAAAGATGACAGAGCGAAGTTTGTCGTAGACAAAGGGTTGGTGTAACTAACTGAGCCGATAGGCAATTTCGGACTTATTATAAGACAGTATACCTCGACGGCTAGAGAAATGAAGTAGCTCGACTAGAGGAGATCCCTCCTTAATTAAGCCTTTTTCTTTCCGAGGACAGCACAGGGCTCAGCACTCAAACTGTATAGGTTTCCGCATTTGGAGGGACAACTACGGCTTATCCATAAGCAAGGGCCTGGCCTGAAACTGACTAAAAAGATACCGCCCCAGCTGAATAAGTATACTAGTAGAGTAGTCTCCTGTAGAGAAAGACGATTAGATAGGCGAAGGGGAACAAAGCTATTTATTCTCTAGAATCTTAAGATAAATCTATCTATTATCATTAGCTCTTTCAGGGAAATACCTATAGATTACTGGTAGGGATGGAACATAACTCCCAGAAAGGAAAACTTCCACTGCCCCAGCTTTTGACCTTGACCTAACCCTTTAACAACCTAGACCTAGCTATTAACCTGTGCCTGCCCTAGCCGTCTTTGATCTAGCTGGCTTGAGAAAGAAAATCCCAGATAAAAGCGGGACCACCCACAGGCATAGTGACCAAATAGACCCTCTCTTGTAGCTCGTGAAAGATCGGGCTTAGAATCGGGAACGGGCATAGAACGGAAAATGAGCCTGTTAACTACTTGCCAGGTTCGCCTACCTTATTAGATTCGGCCTACAGAACTTATTGGATTTACTTACATTCCTGTTTTTTAGATAACTTCTTCACTGACAACTTCTTTGATTCATCGCCCATCGATCAAAAGAAAGACTAACGGCCTAAAAGCTTCCTTCGCCTGAGACTGAGCTTACCTTACCCACTTGAATGTACTATCTATTTGAGTTCTATTTTCAGTTTCGTGGCTGGATTAGAAGTTCGACTGAGCTATAGTCTCCGGACTAGTTGAACACTGACTCTTATTCCACTACTAGAAGTCCTTCTTCTTGAGTGAGATTGAATCTTGAGCCCCCATCCTTGCTTTGATTTCCATTTATCTTCTCCACGGATGAACACCGGAATGGATTGATCTGACTCAATCTCTTTCTTCATGTCTCGCCCTGAAGATCGAATTCCGTATTTACATTGATTTGACCTACCTTCGGCAATAGTGAGAAATTTAGCTTTCCTCTATCTATCGCCTGCAACTTCCACTGAAAGACCTCCTTCTTCCCTGGGACAACACATCCTTCCAAGCTACTTTGGCACCTTCAATCCCACTCCAAAGAAAGATTCTCATTAATTGTTCAATCTCATCAATAACTTTCTTAGGGAGCATGAAAACAGAGGACCAATAAACCTGAATTGAGAAAAGAACAGCCTTAATAAGCTGGACTCTGCCACTATAGGATAGGCTAAAAACCTGCTAGTCCAACTTTGTATCTTCCTAGTAATTCTATCAACTAGAGGTCTGCAGTCTTCTGCTTTGCACATGGTAGTGATTAGAGGAACACCAAGATATTTTAAGGCAGTGTGCACTCCCAAAGTAGCCAAAATCTCAGTTTTAACAGAGCTAGCTTTCAACACCCGAAAAGAAAATGCTGCTCTTGTTAAAATTAGGGAGGAGACCAGAGAGCTTTTAAAAGACTTTTTTAAGTACCCTAGCAGACTGACTGTCCCCTTAGAGAACATAACATCAATAAGTCATCACCAATGACAAACAAGTAGGGGGACAATCTGAAGCAGCAGCCTCCCTAGATTAGCCGAGCCAAAGTAAAGTATATTTAGTAATTCCTGAACTGGGGGAAACTCCTCTTTGACTCTTTCTTCACAGTCTTATTAATCAATCTATTTCCATTATGCAACAGATCACGTAACTGAGTCTTTATCTGGGGAGGGAACTTACTTTTAGATGGGAAAGCCGTGTGCAATGAAAAATGCAAGCACGGTTTGGGGAGGGTTTTTTACCTATTTTTTAATAAATAAATTCTCTACTCCGGGCAACCCATTATAACCAATATAACTAGTATATTCAAATCTACTGAAATTCTATATTCTATTTCTATTTATAGATAATTCGTGTGCTTGGGAGTCCCTGATGATTAAATAAACCAAGATTTGACTGTGATTTTAGAGAGACGCGAAAGCCTTTGGGAAAAAAGATAGACTATCAATCATTGGTGTTAAGGCTTCTAGTATTAGATAAAGGATAGGAACTTCGCATGTCGGTCAACCAAGAGAGTCTACACACAACCTGAGGCTCCCGTTATGGTTAATGACGCGAAATATATAATAGAAAGTTTTTTGAAGGAAGTGGGAGTTCGCGGTCAGGTTTACTTTCGATATGGTAGGCGTGACCAGTCACAGACTCATGTTGGCTAATATAATAGAACTACTGGACTATTCTACGAGGATACATTTTCGGTGTCCGCTTAATCAGAAGACTCGGTTTTCTTTTAGGATTATCCATTGAAGGTAAAGATGGGATCATCGCAATTCGCAGATGATGGAATCTATGATCCGTCGGTTGGTTCATGTGTGACTAGAGAAACCAGTCGCTCCCATGATATGTGGTTCGCATTTCCATTGCGAAGTTACAGCCGTCAATGTCTGATACATTTTCGGTCTTTTTTATGTTTTCCCTTCGCTTCGGCCTCCTCATTTTCTTGTTTTAATCTTCTGGTTTCTACTCCTTTGTCTCTATAGGTTGTGATCGTCTTATAATATATCTGAATTTGATTTGGTGAATAAACCGGTGCTTAGTGGTCGAAGACTTGCTATTGAAAGATTTCGATTGTTCCATTGTGACGAGACCACCTGGACGAAGTCATGTCGGCGATGACCATTTGTCTCGTCTGCGTAATGGAGAAGGACCTGAAGGGGTGCAGGCCCCCAGACGCTTCTTCCTTGTTCAAGATTAGGAAAACGAGACAGGAGCCACTAACATTGCCGATTCACAGGTGTTATTCTCTCCGATCCCGATTGGCCTATTCAGCAGCGAAAAGATCTGGTTCGGAAGTCCGTATCAGCTAATGAACGGAGGGGTCGACGTTCACCGACGATGTATTCGAATGATGTTAACGATGTTATGGAAGAGGCGCATCAAGGCCTCACGGGTGGACATGTCGGTGCGGATGCTACTGCACGGAATCAGTGTTTGGCAGGTTTATGGTGGCCTATTGGAGGATGTCACATAATTCGTGCGTTCCTGTGATGCATGTCGACGAACTGGCAAACCAAGGATATAGAACCCTGAAAGGAGTTGCGGCTAAGCTGGGAAATGATTTTATGCCGTTGAAGCCATCTGGAATCTTTGAACGTTGGGCATTCTCTGGTCCTATTACATTACACCCCCTTCGCGTGGAAACCTATAGTTGTGGCTACGGAATCTATGAGTCTGGTCAGGGGCATTTACCTATCAGTCCTAAGGCGCAATTGGAGCACTAAGCCCTTAGACTGCGTTACTCCGTTGATTAGACCCCCTTCTTATAGTCTCCTACTCCTGATGGTTATTTCGGATTCTGGGCCTGGGTGGTATCTAAAAACTATTGATTCAACTTCTGATTCCTCGGACATTCACATTGATCCAGTTTAGGCAGCTTTCAGTCCTGGGAAAGGAAGGGGAAAGATTGAATCTTGAAAGACTGAGCCCCCGGCTAGCAAGATCGGGAGGTTTAGTGTCCTCTTAAGAAGGAATACCCAACTTCTGGGGTCCGCTTCGATCACGAGAAGAGAAGAGCGGACCATTGAAAGTCTCAATTCCTATCCGCCCAAGGCAATTTCAAATCCAACGATTTATTTACCTACGAATCCGCTATTACGCAACTCCGCTGTTGGATGCGCAAAACAACCTATTCCCCTTTCCGACGACTCGGTGACCTTTGACACGTTACACCTGGTTGCACGTAATCTTGACTTTCGCCTTTCACTCGTGCAGTTGGACTGACTAGTGACTTTGAACCTTGAGACCGCCTTGTTCTAATCTTTTTCCTAAAGAGCAATCGATTACTATACTAGTGCATGCAAACTGAAATCTTAGAGCACCTTGATCCTATTGAAAAGAAAGGGTTCAGGCGAGAGGCGGGGTCAGAAGAGTTCAGATAAGGCTGGATCCGGGAAGGCTTAAGCCGATACCGAGGGGTTTTGAAACCGATCCCAAAAGCACTTCGCTTCCTCAATCAAGGTAAGGTAATTTGAGAAGCTATCGAAACTATTCCGAAGTTGATGATTTCGTTCTAGCTAGGGCAATAGCAGGTAAAGAGAGAAGTTTACGCTCTCCAACAAAGAAGCACTCACCTCCTAATAGAAGAGATAACGTAAGGAAGAAAGACTAGCAGGACGCTGTAAGCGGTCGATCAATTGAGACTACTTAGAGTCCGCTAACTAGGGGAAAGAGAAGCACTAAGATGAGAAGATATAACTTGATTCCCCTTACATAATCCTCCTGTTGGAACTAGATAAGAAGGGACTTGAAGCTTACAGTCCTTACTCAACTACAAGTACATAGAGAGCAGCTTCCACCTATTGTACTATGCATTGACGCTGCAGATGTCAAATTGCAGTTGGCATTAGGAGATAGAGAGCAAAAGGAATGAATCTAGGGTACTTTGTGCTATCACAAACAAGAAAGCGGTTAGTCCTTATGCAACTAAGAGCACAGGCAGGAAATAAAGCGACATCCACAAAGAAAGATATGGCTGCATCTAATCTTATTGGGTCTAGCTTCTTAGAAAGCCATAGGGAGAGACCGGACAATCTGATGATATACACTTGTGATATCAGAGAATAGTCCGTAAGAGTGGAGGCAGCTGATTCTTCTCCAATTTTCTGTTGGCTTCTAATGGGATTCAGGATTCAAACAAATAGGAATTCGAAAGAGCGTAGAAAGATGGTCGAGCAGGCAGGCATAGGTAGCCGACAGCAGCAATATCTTGAGCAGCAAGAGAAAGAAGGACCAACGACGATCAAGGAAGAGAAAGTGGGAGTAGCAAGCAGACGCAAGAGGAACAAACCTCATTTTGATTTCATCATAGGTAGAGAGCACAGACAAATGAAGGAACCATGGAAAGAAGGGACACCACAATCAAGAAATTCATTCTTGTTACGCTAACTCATGCGGATAGAAGACCTACCGCAAAGAAGGAGTTGGTGAGAGGCTTAGACAACTATTCGACTGACGGGCCGTGGCAAAGGAACCACATAGTGAAGGTGGGTATCATCTTCATGCAGGGGTATTCAACAGGAATGCCTCCAAGCATCCTGCCACTAACTAAGAAGATAAGAGAGTACTTTACCGAGTATAATACCGTGGGAATGAATCTAAGGCTGAACCTAGAAAGAAAGGAGACCACAATGGTAAAAGACTTGAAAGAAGAACCGGGGCTTTGATCGAGATAGAAGGACAGAGAGCAAGGAGCGAAGCGCTAGACGCGAGTTTGGTCACATAGGCTCGCTTAGGCTCTTTGCAAGAGTAGGCTGCTTATGTCATTCTCTTTTTCCTCTTCTGCCTTTTCTTTTATTTCTTTTCTGGTATGCACGTGAAAATCAATATTAAATTAAATAAAAATAATAAATAAGAGGGCTTACTCAGAAGGAGAAGGACATCCCTTGTGTACGAACTAGGGCTATTCAAAGACTGTCCAAGAAGAGATGACTGGTCAAGTCTTTTCCTTTCTGTGGGATTACCCTTTGGCATAGGCATAGAAAGAGCTTTCACTCAACTGCCTTTACTGGTCGAAAGAAGACTAGTTGCCCTTCTTCTCTTTGTCCAATCATTCCCTTTGATAAAGTCCCAGAGCCTATTCTTGCAAACAGCCTTTTGTCCTAACTGCGCATTTGAAGCTTCTTCTATCAAAGAGCTTGGGCATCTTTCGATGAGTAGGTCCGGAAAGAGAGTTAGTTAAGGCGATACCTCCCCGTCACTCCGCCTCTTTCTCTCATGTGAAGGGGGTGCTTTCCTTACAGGTAGTGACTAGACCACTTGCATATCGAACAGATTTCACCCTCAATTGAGTAAGTACGATATGACCTAGGAACAACCATAGTACCGAACTTGTATAATCAGTAGACTGTTAAGAGAATGATTTTCTAGATCCTTTGGATCGCTGCGGCCTTTGCTCGTTCCCAAAAGAGTCAACCTTATGTCGTCTGTTATCCACACCAGACCAAGATATTCACTCAATCACAGTAGTTAGGCACTACTGTTGAGAGCATGAATATGAGGTGAACTGCTATATAAAGAATATCCTATGTACACTGTGCCAATGAGGTTGCCTCTTTGGACACACCTAATCTAGAAGTGAACTATTTAAGTAAACGTAAAACTGTAATGATAAGAAGCTCAGATGCGCGAGGTTTTATTCCTCCACCCCTGTTTGCACGGAGGAAAGAGTTGGTGCCAAACAAATCGATAAAATGCCAACAGACAGATGTTTGAGGGACGGAGCCTCGGCAAGGCGTCTTCCGATCGACACGTAGCAGCCTAAATGTGTAGGATCCTCTTTCCGACGTCAGATCGCACATGGCCTGGCACGAACTCTCGTTCATCAACAACAAGACTCCAAATTTCAGTTGAAAGAAGGGGAGCCCTTCCCTCCTGGTCTAAAAGGTATGAAATCCTCGTCGGTGCCACCTTGGAGGCCCCACATCCCAGTATCATCCGATGCTACTTCGAATTCGGATCGAGCTTACGTTAACCCAATCGCTGAGGGAAGATCGGCGGGGGCTTAAGAGGTAGGGATCGGTAGTGTGCCCCAGATCATCTGGTACCAAACTATTGCTACCCAACTTGGTTCACGCATAAGCCAGTATGTATACCGGTTCGCCATTTACCAAAGAGCGAGATGCTACTCCTGTTTACGGCGGCGGAGGTGCCTTCCAATCACACAAAAAAATGAGCGAGAGGGTAGCCAGTCTATCTCAAATAAAGGGACAAGGTGACACCTCTCTAGTCCATTTGGTTAGATGAACGGAGGAACTAGTTCCATGCCTAAAAGGCGATTGGGGGAGTTAGAGGGCCGGAATGGGATAACAGGAGGTCCAGAAGGATATAACCGACCTGGAATATATATAATTAACGAAATACAGATTGGACTTGTCCTTAAAGAACGTAGAGCCCACAAGGGAAAGAATTGGATCTAAACATTAATTGGTCGTGTATTAGCGGACAATATATGGGTCTACGATGCATTGCCACGCGAAATCAAGATATTGGGATTGGACTTGCCAATCGATTCATAACCTTTCGAACACAACCAATATCGATTCGAACTCCTTTTACTTGTAAGAGTACGTCTTGGATCTGTCGATTATTTTATGGCCGGAGTCTTACTCACGGCGACCTGGTCGAATTGGGGGAAGCCGTTGGTATTATTGCGGGCCAATCCATTGGAGAGCCGGGCACTCAACTAACATTAAGAACGTTTCATACCGGTGGAGTATTCACAGAAGGTACTGCAGAACATGTACGAGCCCTCTGTAATGGAAAAATGAAATTTCATGAGGATTTGGTTCATCCCACACGTACGACTCGTTCACAACTCTCAGGTCCCCACCCGATTTCTGATAGAATTCCTGGTCTGTTCTGCTGTAAAAGCCGGCATTTATGGCACTGCTGCCACCAAGAATGCGTCCTCTGGTGTTGGGGATCCCATTCTCGGATGTGAAGGCTTGGGCAGGGGAGTCAAATGTATCAACCTCAGTGAGCGTGGCCAAGAATCCTTCCTTCTTGGGTTAGCAAATTGGGATTTCCATAAGGCCTCGAAAAAGCACAAGAATGCTTCTTATTGAGGCTAAATAATAGATTTGGATTAGTCTGACCTGTACTCGGTAAATATTCATTTACATAAGAAAGTGCCACAAATCGCTTTGCCTGCCCCAACTCAAATCAAATAACCAGCTATGAAATTTGACGGGTCGATACGATGAACGGGAAATCCCCCGATGTTGCTTCATTGAAGTCCCTCATGGAAGAAGAATTGGCTGATGTTGAAGGCTTACCAAGGGAGATGCTTTTAGTCTTTGAGTCACAGAAGGATGCTCTATAATAACTATTTCCCGGAGGCAGATTCGCAATAAGGGCTTGGCTCTGAACCAGCGAACGGAATACGGGTGAGCCCTCTTACGCATGTAGGGTTAGGATCCAAGGTAATTGAATCCGTCTCACTTCTGCGCTCTTTGCTAGGTTTGAAACCGATTGAAATAGCTTCCTGGCCCACGTGTAGCGGTAGGCAGGAATGCTAATGGGGGTTCGCTAGCCTCGGGTAGGAAAGTCTTTCTGAAAGGGGAGGAAGCGTTGAGTCTTTTACATCATCTTCTGTAGAATCCTCATCCGGGTAAGAAATTCAGTCTGTAAGGAAGCTTTAGTTCCACTTCTCTTGAAGCGTAATACCCTTCCTGCTAGTTTTCCTATCCCCGAATCTAAGGGGGAGCTTGATTTACGGCGAAGACTTGTGAACATCCGAACATTTTCTCCATCACCCAGGGAACGAATGGGGGTAGCTTCCTCTCTGCTAGGCTAGGAATAGGAAGACTTGAATGAAAAGAATTAGAAACTGTGGAACCCTATCCGAATCCATGCCTTTTCTTAGGCTTTTCTTAGGGGAGTTTAAGTTACGCCCAGCTCCTTCGGACTTCAAGTTCCGTGCTTTCCAATTAGTCACTCATAGATCAGCAAATCCGCACATTTGAAGTCTTGTCGAGGAAGCGAATACTTTTTATAGGCAAACTCACGTAATTCATTAAGGTTACCCAAATGGGAGAAGGGAATCTTTCTACACTAAAAAAGAAAGTGACTGATAATCATTTTATGGACCGTAATCAAAATAAAAACCTTTTCCTGGCTTCGAATCAACTCTTTGTTAATGGTATGGGAATGGCGCTTCTCCTAGATACCTCCTCTAGCTCTATTAACATAGACCCTCTTTCTTCATTCTTGGCTCGTAGGTCACAAGGCAAGAGCCTTCGGGTCTTCTATTTATTAGAATCGGGCACGGTACCTCAAATAGAAATTTCCATTGAGCGGATCCCCTGATTCTAGTTTAGCAGGATCTTTTCTTGACACCGAAAGTACATCTTTGGGAACGCCTAGACATCCATCAGTCAGGAATGTTGGGCACCTCGGCAAATCCACATATTTGGCAATGCTCCTTTCCTGAAAGCGATCGGACGGGTAGTTTAAGAAGTTAAGAGGAAGGCAAGTACTCAAACATAAAGCTTTGACGCAGAAAGATGGATGTGAAAGAAGATTCTAGCGGGCACTCTTCCTCTTTTCCACCCCTACGCTATAACTAATTCTCCGCTTGTAGACGCTGGATGAGACCAGAAGGTAGTAAGCGAGCTATCCCTATCCATTTCGCTTTGTTAGTTAATGTAATTACCTGTCCCCTGACCATCCGCTGACCCGAGGCAAAGAACTGAAAATCCATTTCGTGAGGAGGAGGAACCATGCTCTCCGTCGAACTGCTGCGGTTGTGTCTTGTGTCGGCGCAGGTTCACAGTGGAAAGTGGGTCAGGCGGATCAAGCTTCAAGGCTTCAATAAGAGAGAATTTTGATAAAGAAGGAGAGAGATTTGGCGAAGCTCTAAAAGGTACAGTCATCCAAGCAAGGTCATTTGTGAATTCCCGCAGTCAGCTAACCAGGGAATTCAAGACTTCAGTAAGCCTGCTGTCCCTTAGCTTTCGAATAAGCTGTCCAGTATTCCAATCCGGTTAGGTTAGCATTCCAAGTCAGTTGAACTCGGGTGAGATGAAGACTAAGGGAAGAAAAGAGGACTCAGGCATTGAATTTGCCCTTGCTTTCACTCGATCGGAAGGCGTACATCTTTTTTTCTTTCTTCATGGGACTCAATAGCCTTCTATTACTATCTGCTTAGTAAGGCTAGAAATTGAACTTATTAATGAACTCCTTCTACTTCTAGCAAGTGAAGCTAAGACTGATAGCTAATAGGGCTTGATAACCGGCCCGCTATTCAATATTAGACTAGGGAATGTCGATCTTCCTATCTTACTTAGGAAATATCTCTTCTAGTAGCTAGCCACTAACACTAAGAACTAGTGCTGCTAGCTAACAAATATCACTAAGACAGGAAGCTCGGAGGCCCTTACCTTAGGACACTCCGCCTACTATCTATCTGCAATCCCACTAGCACTTCTAGCAAGAAGGTGAGAGAACGAAAGCAACTCAAATTGGCACTCAAACCTTTAGTACTGGAAAGAATAGATGCCTAGTACTGATAGACACCATATCCACGTAATAGACCTTAGGAATGTTACCCCTAATTCCCCTTATCCATTTCATTTGATAACTTGCTTGCCTTTTTTCTGCTAGTGGATGGGCTGGATTGCCTAAGAGGTAAAGAGACTTTCCTTGCTAGCTTGCCCGTCAGTCTTTTGACCTATAACCTGCTGGCTTAAGTTTTTTCTGGAAGGCCTAAGTCCCTCTATCTATTGTTCGAGTAACTCCGTTCCTTTCAAGGAAAGCCTTTAGCAGTACCTTAGGGAAAAGCCCGTTTTCAAGCGGGTTCTAGGATTAGCACTCAAGCAAGACAAGATTCGAAAGCTAGCACTCTTTTCAAGCCTATAGCCTATATATGAATATGAATATATGAATTATTCTCAGCCATCCATATGGGAGTTCCCCGCCAGCCTGTGGGAGTGCCACTATCAATAGGTTAGCTTTGCTTTCCTTCTTGTCCACGCTTTGAAAGCTATAAGACAGATTCACAGTAAGCTCTTACTTATGAGGCTGAAAGAGAGATTGTTAAGTTAAGATCTAGTCTCTTGGGAGATAAAATAAAATACACGGCGCCCGGAAGAACTTATTTCCTTTCTTAGCTTGTGCGAGAGTCACTGCGCGGGACTATACGGACTAGTAAGACTCTCTTCCCAGTACTAATCGATATCAAGGGGCGTGGCGCTTGCTTTCATCAAGATCCGATTCAGAGTGAATAGGCACTGCACCTGGGATCTCTTTCAAAGGAAGGAAAGAGGCCAAACCTACCCATGAAAGTAAGAAAGAAGGAAAGGACTGAATCCGCTGCTATTGGTTTACCGCGTAAGGATTTGCGCTCTCCAAGCAAGGCCGTTAAGGGCGGTAAGGCATTAGGCTGTGGTAAATCTAAGGATTGGGAATGAACGAGGGCTTTATCTCGCAGTAAGGAGCAGCAATTAAGCTTTCAATATCGAGAGGAAGGTTCAAAACGTGAGATGGAAATCAATGGGAATAAGCCCTGAAACCACTTTTGCGGCTTTTCAGCCTTCCTTATGAATCGAATTAAAGAAAAAGATTCTTCATTTATTTATGGAAACGGACAAAGCTCTTTCTTTTCTTAGCTGTATATCTAGCGTCAGCATTCTAACTGGAATTTCGTACCAGTCGTCAAATTTAGATTCTGTCTTAGGGGTTCTGGCAAGTTTGACGAAGACAAGCAAAAAAGATTCCCGGACCTTCACGGACATCGAGGCGGAGTGCAGTTATGTTATTGGTCGTAGGAAACCCCAGCTTAGATGCCTTCGGGATCCTTCTGATGACAAAAACACGATCCCAATGCCATTATCCTTTCTCGACCCAGCCTAAGGTAAGGCACTTCTTTTAAGCTCTCCTACGCTTTTATAAGGTCTTGGGGGCAATGAGGGTCCAGCGGAACTGCTGATATCTCTAATCAAAAAGACTGTTTGTTACCTATTTACATTTTCGTCCTTATTCTCGTACTTCCTAGAGTGGAAGGTATGAGTTCGACACCCGCTTAGCCACAAGGTAAGCTCCAACACATGTTTCGTTAGACCGTCAGCGATTTAGAATTTAGAATTTATAATATAGAACTTGAATGCCCGCCAGTTCCAAGAGTGCAGTCTACGTAAATACCGTAACTTTTTACATTGAGGTGCTCTAAAGCCTCACTTATCATCACTGGTATATGTCTTATAGCAATTCCATCCATTGAAGTAATTAAACTGCCTTCCTAAAATTTGTGGAATCACCCGCAAAGTATAAATTCACTAACCAATTTACTCAAGATTGAGGTTTTCTCGTGAGAAACTCCTACTTTATTCTACTTGCTCGACCTTGGAAATTGAATTTGGCTGAATAAGGATTTACAACCTTTAGGTCTTCTCCTGTATAGTGAGTCTAGTGCTTCCATCAAAGGAAAGACTCGGCTCTCACTTTGTTAACATAAGGCATCTATAGGACCTGTTTTCGTATGATGAGTATCAGTTCTGGGAAGGGGAGGTGCTACGCGCCTTCAATGAAATATTATCCACTGGTACATTCATTCAGACTAGGCTAGGGGCCTTCTCTTTATACACAGCACTAAGAATACGAGAAAAGAGACTAGAAAGATATAACTATAACCGGTTTGATCAAAAGCATTTTATTGAACTGGATTGCAAGAACTTAATATTACCCCCAAAAGAGACGGGATTATGCCTTACAACCTTCACACTCGCTTAATAAATAAAGCAGGATACTAAATCGAAGATTCCACATCCCCTTTTTTTGTGCAGCTATGAAGCATGGAGATGTCCTTTCTTTCTCTACACCTGTAATTCAAACTATTGCGAGCAGGATGCCAACTCATGTTCCTTCCACTAAACTAATATATAGTTGGTTGGTTTTATAAAGACTCAATAATGTTTTTTGAAAGACTCTTCCATATAAAAATTTCCCTAGTCAAGAATTAGATTAGGGCAGAGATTAGACAATGTCTTAAAAAAGGCCTTATGGAGCAACTGGAAATATCTTCACTTTGACGTCTGTCAATCCTATGACTTGCCCTAGAATCAACCCTAGAACTTGAAAATATCAAAAGCGCCCCAGCTGATTTGACGCGGATTTCTCTATCCTTTTATAACTTACTTGATTGGAGTAATTACCAGACTGAAACCGGGGTGAACCGGTGGAAAACTAGCGTTATAGGTCACTGCACTGTAGTTGGCTGGAGCTTGACTTATCCCAACTATAATACTGACTATGCATAGACGAAAGGGGACATTAGGAAAGCTCTCACACCGCCGATTCAGTGGGTCCTTAAAAGATACCAGGCTTCCGAGTGGCGGAACTGATCAAGTTGTATTCTTTGTTGAGTAAGAGATCAACTTAACTTAGAGCCTTACTTTTCTTATGCCTGGTTTTTATAGCTTGCACTGCAGCCAAAAAGACGGGGCTCTTATATTCGGTTAGGGAGTGACGGGTGAAGTTTAACGGCCAACTTCCATTACATTACTTGACTCTCGTACCACGGGTTCGATTCCGGATCCCTTGCTAAGGAAAGGACCGGGCAGATATTATGTATAAATGGTAGGTAGACTGGCGGCTACCCACTTGTAACGTTAGGGAATCTGGCCTGTCAGTATACATTAGTTGCGTTGAAAGACTCCTCCTGCCGAGGAGAAGGTAAGGAGACTACTACTAGCGATACCAAGCCAAGGTTGAAAGAGAAAAAGAACAGGCAGCTGGTGAACCATACCGAGCTAAAGCAAGGTACGACGCTATCAAGCTTTGTTAGTACTCGACTGAAAGGGGAGGGTTTTTTGCCCTTGAGACCTCGTCAACTACTTAGTCTTCTAGAAAAAGAGAAAGCACAACAACCTTGATCTGCGGCTTTGAACCGATTGGAGGGAGTTCTAACGATCGTAGCGTAGGCCAAGCTGGTAACTCAATTAGACTTTCTTTCCCAGCTATGGATGGTGGGTTTAGTCCCTATCTCTCCTCCTTAAGAGCCCTTAACGCATTCCATAACTGAATGAGCTTCCCCGGAGTAAAAGTCCGTGGACTACAACGCTGATCAATCCAACGAAATAATCCCGGCTAGGCATCAGGCTCGATTCTCGGGATCACTAATCACTAACAGAATCGGAAAGAAGGAGAATGTCCTTACTAAAAACTAAAAACAAAGAAAGTCGGATACTTTCAAGGAAATGGGATTCATTCGTATTCTTAACCTAAGGATAGCGAAAGAAAGAACAAGGGAAGGGAGGCCTCATTCCATTAAGCAAGTCCCCGAGCTAAGAGCAGGGCGGATGAAGTCGACAAATCTAAGGGTAAGGGCCCTTTGCTTTTATTTTTAGTATCTACTTTCTCTCCGGGCCAGTCCTAAAAGCCCATCAAATTAAAGTCCGCCTTTCCCTTCCCTCAAGAGCTAAATCGACTGCAGATCTTAGCAGCATCGCTTATTCCTCCATCTTCTTAAATAGAAATAGCATCGGAGTCGTTCACAAGAACTGACTATTCTCTTTCTCGCTTTCTAGGTTTCGAAAGAGAAGTGCTTAAATTAAGCAGAAGTGATCAACGAAGACCTAATATATAAAGCACTGCTGCCATTTCCTTTGCTATCTTTCAGTCCTAAAGTGAAAGTCAATCAAGAGGGTAAAGTAAACTCGATCTATCTTTCCGCCCGAACTTCTCACCTGGTATGTCCTGTATGCCCTACCAGGGGAATCCTGGAGTTACTGAAGGATATTCTGATTCAAGCTCTGAACAAAAGCTCATTCTTTTCTTGTACCCTCATCGGCATCTCCTTACGCTGATTCAATAGCAACTGGATTGTGAACAAGAGCTGAAACACGTGAAAGCTCAAAGCTACTGGTTCTGTTCTGTCATACTCTATTCTAGTTCTTTCTACTCTCGAGTTACCTTTCGAGCAGACTCAGAAAAAGAAGAAGCCCACGAAGCGGTAGCAGCTACTTCTTCTGCTTCTTCGGTTGTTGCCACCTAATTAGCTACGATCAATGAAAATATCGTAATATAAGAAAGCTGTGCCACGAACAGCGCTTTGCCCCTTCTATTCTATATAAGCTGCACTACGCCGAATGATAAAGATTTCCTGCTCCCATCTATTTGTTGTGGGGCATCCCATGCTTTCTGTTGGTCAACAACCAACAAGCAAACCTTATCTATTGTTTACTCGTACAGGCTTGACGGAGTTAAGCTGTCTGGAGGGAATCCTTTTTAAAAAATCAATCATGCCTCAACTGGATAAATTCACTTATTTTACACAATTCTTCTGGTTATGCCTTTTCTTCTTTACTTTCTATATAAAAATATGCAATGATGGAGATGGAGTACTTGGGATCAGCCGAATTCTAAAACTACGGAACCAACTCCTTTCACAACGGAGAAAGAAGATCTGGAGCAAGGACCCTAACAGTTTGGAAGATATCTTGAGAAAAGGTTTTAGCACCGGTGTATCCTATATGTACTCTAGTTTATTCGAAGTATCCCAATGGTGTAAGGCTGTCGACTTCTTGGGAAAAAAAATCACTTTGATCTCTTGTTTCGGAGAAATAAGTGGCTCCCGAGGAATGGAAAGAAACATATTCTATTTGATCTCGAAGTCCGTGAAGGACACAGGATTCAAGCCTGGATGGGGGATCACTTGTAGGAATGACATAATGCTAATCCATTTTCTACGCAGCCAAGGAATCGTAGTAAGATAGACAATAGGCTGAGAACGATTGGCTAGGTCGTTCGGAATCGATTCTTTCTCGATCAGAATAGTGGAATGGAAAGCACTACAAGAAAGATATACTTTTTTTCAAATTGCCCCGCGGTTCATAAAGTTTTTCGAAATTCTCTTATCTTTTTTTTTTTAGTGGGGAGGTTCGGGAAGGGAGCGAGACCAAGAAGAAGAAGAGGCAAGGGCAAGAAGATCAGAAGCTAATCCTTGTCCGGGAAAGGCGTATTAGAAAGGATGTCCCCCCATAAGAGCGTACGCACCTTACTCGACTAGAAGAGGACCAATCCGAAGGGGTCCTAACAAGGTCGGGGAGTTCTGTCCGTCTACTTTCTTAATATGGAACTGGGATTGAGACTTTCACTTTCATGCTAGGAGTTGAAGATGGACTAAGCTGTTCCCCCAAGAGCAGTCCAATCTTAACGCTTAACGTCAGTAGCTCCTCGAATTCCCGAGGCCGACCCGTAACACCTTCTACTTACTATGAACTAGGATCAACTCATAACATAAACTCAAAGACGCCAGAAAAGCACATTTAACGCGATTCATCAGGTTGTTCAGAGGCTCAGGCTTTGGATTAAATCATAAATGCACCTCAACCGAAGGTACTGCAAAAAAGGAGTCTAGTTTCATCTTCGAGATTCCCTGACTGTAAGGCATCCCAAGGAGCGTGAAGGATTTGAAGCTGAGTAGCCCGATAGCACAGGCAAATTGATTTGTTCAATTTGGCCCATCCATCTTTTTGCGATTTAAATTGAATAAGTAAAATAAAAGTAAGTAAAAAAAAAGGCTATAACCTCTTCCTGCTCTTCCCAAGCAGCAAGAACAAGAGGGGATCTTGCCGATTCTGATTAACTTGCGAAAAACAGGGAAAACTAAATCACATCTTCCTCTTAATTAAGGGCTCGATAAGCATAAGCCTTTTAGTCCCACAGCTCCTTACAGAACACTTGCTACCGTGGCCTAAAACGCACCTTCGTAGAGGAACGTGCTACTAAAATAAAAGACCGGGGCAAAGGAGCCAAGACAGTAAGACTGTTGCTAGCACGACTTATGGCTTTAAAATCTCTTTCTTCATATATGATACCGTCCGCTTTTCTATCCGAAACTATAGAACAAAAGAAATATAGATATTTCCATGGTAGGAATAGGACAGTTGCACTAAGGAATAGAGCTAGGGATTTGATAAAGGTGATAGGACAGGGTTCCAAACCTGCCTTAGTCTCAAATAGGGCGCAAGCTAAGGATATGTATACCTGGGTGAAACTTTTTTTATTGGGTTTATGAGTTGCTTAGGAGTTTGAGCTCTTACTTTTCGTAGTAGTAGTTGCTGGTCTAGTCTATTGGCGAAAGGAAGGTCACCGCTGCTTTTGCCTGATTGTCTGAAGTGAAGTGAAGTAGCCTTCCCGCTTAGCTTTCATTTGACACTGAACCGCTGTTGCTGACTACCACCGGGATGTAACCGCTGCCCTCGGCCCTAACAGCTTATTTACCCCTTAGATGAAAAAGGTCGGACCTTATGCTATTCTATTCTTTTTTCACGTCAGAAATTGCGGTCCGGGTAAAGCTCAACATACACCTTCGGGGGATAGATAAAAAGAGTGAAAAGGTCTTATTGTATTGATTCCCGAAGTGAACTTACCGTGATTGCTTTAGGAGTTTAAGAATGTCGAGATGCAAATAGAGGGGGATTAGCGTTGAGAATTCGAGATTCCAATCTACGAAACAACTGCTGCTTATTCAGGTACTGGCTAATGCTCCTATCGAAGATTCTCGAAACTCTCAATCAACTATGGGACTCCTTTCTGGCAGGGGAGATTCCTTTGATAGTTGTGGAGCTATGTGGCTGGGATGTCCAATCTCTCGATGACAAACGACTCTGTGCTCCGGTGTAATAGCATGTGTACTAGAGGGGCTGAGTATTCATTCCATAAGGGCGGGCTAGCGAGTCAGCCAAGCGATTGTAGATTCTCGGAACATGGATGAAGGTGATCCTCCTAAAGCGCTTGATCAGGTCAATGTCATGGTACGATATTGGGGCTCTTTGGTCTTCCATTCTCCCCCCTTACTCACCTCTCTCTATAAAAAAAGCCTTTCCCCTTTTCATAATAATAAGGTAAGCGTCCAGCTAGAGCTCTTCAACAATCAACTGAGCTCAGGAAGTCAGGTTAAGACGTCGACTTATACAAGGAGGAGATGAAAAAGAATTCCTGTCTTTATAAGTCAATCCCACAAAACTACACTTGTACGCTTGACATGAAAAGTAGAGGCAAGCAGAGTCAAAGGCCGAGCCTCAACCAGCAAAGGGGGACAGCCATGCCAATCCAAGCAGAGCAACTAGAAGCTCACTCTACCTTTATTTCTTTACCTTAGACTTCGTTCTTCAAGGAGACTCATGTGCATTTCCTCTGTTTCTTTCCTTGTGCCTTTAGTTGAAGTATAGGTCGTCGATTCTGATGGGATTTTTCCTTCTGTTGAGTGGTAAAAAAGGGATTTCTCTAGTAGGTAGCGACAAGAGACTACATCAATAGCTGAAACTTGTTTTCGGCTAGGGTAGGCTTGGAGTCATAAGTTCTCTCTTTCCCAACCAAATAAGCACTTTTGCAAAGTTCACCTTCCCGCAGTCAAAACAAGACTTGCGGATAACAATCAGACCTTACCAGGGACAGGGACCAGACTAGAGAGCCTAATTAACATTAACAAAAATTCGGGCTTGCTTTCTCAATTCACATCTATGAGCGACGATTCCTATAATCTCTTGCTCGCTTCGATCGGAGACAGCTTAGGGAAGGGAAGAATGATGGGTCGCTAACAAGGCCCCTAAATGACCGTTCAGAAGGCCTACCCATTTTTTTCCCAATCTGTCACTTGCTCGTCCCTCTCTCATGAAAGATTGTCTCTCCTCTCTGGCTTTCGCAGTCGCTTCTGTTATGGCCCTTGATGCCGATGACTTTGTTTTCAGTTCTTCTTAGGAATGCGATTGATCATTACATTAGGTTTCCGCACCCTTTCGGATATGGCCTGGAATGAAAATCGTTAGTTCTCAAAATCTTGAGAGCCAAAAAAAAGAAAAAGAAAGCCCCGGCTTAACGTGCAAAAGAACGCATTAGAGAAGCCTTTGGCAAAGGAATTGGAACAGGAAGGAAGAAGCTTGAACTAAGCTTTCAACCCGCTAAGACGATCTGTCAACATTGATAGTAACACCCCTGGGCAATAACATCTTTGTTTCACGTATTACCAGAGTCATCCTCTAGGTCTCTCGAGCCTTCTTTGTCATGCTTAGCTCTCAGAATTGGAAGAGAACACAAAACTATCGTTGGTACTTATAACTTCTTTCTATTGAAGGAACTTAGCCTCTGAACGAAGATTTGAAATAGTATAGCTCTCCCTCATCTTTTTTCTACCTTTAGGGTTGGCTCGAACTTCCGAGTAGGATTCACAACAACTAATAAAGAACTAAGGGGGAATAACTCTTAGCTTTGAGAATAGCTTGACGCCTTATCATTTTTAGCGGGATTGACAGACCAACTTGCTTTGAGAAAGTACTAGCTAGCCCTCCTTGGGACATCTGTACTAGCTGTCATCCTTACCTGGGATGGTATGGAAAAGGAAGCATAAAGAACCCTCTTTCGAAAAAGAAAGTCTCAATACGATGGTGAGACAGCTATTTATAGACAAGTCAGAAGATTGAATGTTGAATGGCACCGGGATCATTGGTTGATACTTCTTTGTACAGTGGAATTACGTTATAAAAGATCAAGTCAACCATAGGAGCTTCCAGCTGCACTAGTGGACAGAGAAGGAACGAAAGGAAAGAAACGAACAGATATATTCTTTCTAATTTATTCTCCGAATATGTAGGAAAATACACTGATTCCTCTCTTAACCGAACAGCTACACTGCAAAACTGCTAACACCAGAGCTATTCTTTAAGTTAAAAATGGACCAACCATATAGCTATAGCTGCCTACTTTCTTCTTTAAGCTGGAAACCACGTAGCTACACTGATTGGGCTTCTTCCTTCAATTCACAAATCAATTAATGGGAAGTTTCGGGTAGTCTTCAATAAAGAAGTATGACCTGAGCGACGAACTAGTAACATCCTTTATCACTTAAAAAACACTATAGTCAGAGCTCCATACTCGTAGTTAACTCCCCTCCGCTCAGCGGCTACCAGAAAAAGAACAAGGAAATAGGAGATAGTAAGAAGATTCAGTCTATTCATAACGAAATCTCTAGGCACCTCAGTCCGGACAAAGAAACTCCTTTTCTCAAGGTCTCTAACCCGAGCACAGGAAAGATATCACATACTAACTAAGACAATCTTGGAAACCTCAATTCAAGAGTTCCCACTGCCTGCTGGTTTAGCCATAACACCCATACCTTTAGGGAGTAGGCGTAAACGTAAACAAAGGCTTTCACTACCTTACACTACGGACATTTCCTTCTCTTCTTTGATCTCCGGAGAAGTTCTTGTAGCCGAGGCAGCATCTATAGCTGATGCACTGATTCGAGAAATAAATGGCCTTATAAACAACATTACATAAACTAATGGGACGAAATTGTGATAAGCGAGAGGAACCTTCACCTTTTGGAATAAGGACAATGAAGGTAAGGTATGATTGAGACCTCTAGGTATGGTCCCAGAGGAAGATCAGTCCTATATAACATATACCACATTAGCCCCGCCCAGAAGATATTGAAAGAGGAAGCTGAAAATCCATCTGGTCCCGGTGTTTTTGAATTGGGCATTGAGAAGATGAAATTTTTGATGTCGCTTTCTTCTGGCATGGAAATAAATCTATCATTTTCCTCATCTGTGACCAGAATAACTCCCATCAGCTTGGCCCGTAATCTAGGATTGTCCAACTTGTACAGATTATGAAAATAGGCAACTGTTTCATTCTGAATGTTTTGCTGCCCATAAACTGTTGAGCCCATCATCAAGCCTCAATTGTGATAAACGATTTCTGCTTCTGCGGTTAAGGGTTTGAAGATGGAAAACTTTATATTCCGATCTACTTCCTTAAGTCAATCAACCCGAGACTTTTGACTCCAAAGAATTTCTTTTTGGAGTAGGCATTCATTATAGTATTTGCGTTTCGCACTTCAGCCTCTTCTTTGAGTTTCGCCAGATTGGGCCTGAATGCATTACCAATCTCAATCTGTAAAGCCTGTAAGTCAGACTTTCTTTATCAATATTCAGGTCTTAATCCCCCACCCCCGTACGATTCCATCTTCTTAATTCTTGAGCTGTCCTGCCCAGATTTAGGGAAAGTCTCAGGCTATAAGGCATCGGGGAATGCTTTTGCCAAGCTTTTCTGACCACGTCCACAATAGATGGGTGCCTTAACCAAAATTCATGGAACCAGAAAGGGAGCCTTCGAGGACCAGGGTCTGGGTCAGTCGAGAAAAGGATTTGGATCTTATTTTGCTTTAGCGAGATGATTCACCGTAGTATTACTAAACTTTACTCTCTAATCACCATTAGCGACTATCCGAAAGAACGAGAAAAATTTACATTTAGTGGGAATCCCAGTTGCAGGTCTCTACATTTATGATACAGGGAAAGGATTTTACTTTACCTACAATCCTCCTTTCAATTTGCTTCTGCTGAAACTTCGTTTTCAACCGAGACTAGTGCCTAGTGTCTAAGCCTCTGTCCCAATTTTCTTCCTGTAAAAGAAAGGAAATTCCCACGGGGGAGACTCGGCTTGTTTTCTCTTTCTGCACCTACTTCGTATACTCTTGCTTCAGTTGAAGACTCACTTGCTCTTATACTCTAGTTATCTAGCTATCGCTTTTTCTTCAAAAAAGCTCTTACGTTACGTAAACTTCACTCGCTCTTATGGTGTAGTAGGTCTTACCTTTCTGGATCCGGCCAGCTAATTCAATTGATCTGGTACCAAGGAGTTTACTCTTCTTAGTCTCAGCTTGCTTTCTTGCCTTGATCGGAGTTGAACGTAGAGGGAAGTCGCGTCGTGAGTTAAGTCATAAAGAAGCGAATCGAGATGACAGGACCATTCTCTTCCTTTCGCCAATGCACTCTTTTGTCATTTTTTTTATAACGAAATACTTCATCCATAAACGAGCTTTGAACTAAGCCCCTATGAATTAGTTCTAAGAAAGGAATGCGATAACCAGAGAGAGAAGGCGCAGGCGATGGGCCCCATACATCAGAATGCACAAAGGCTAATGGAATTGAAACAATCAGAAGATTGGAATTCGTAGGTGTTGCCCGTGTTTGGCCAGCTGGGCAGCTAAACCAAGAAGAGAATGAAGAACTAGCAGATGCAGTAAGCAATTGAAGGCGTTCTAGTTTGTTCAATGTAGTCGAAGACCTAACAACCAACAAGACCTCTATAAGCCCTTAGTTGCCAAAGATCAGGAAGCTCTTTGTTATGAAGAAGCCACAAATAAATCAGAGGAGAATCAAGGTCTAAAGCATATATGGGTTGGCTACGGGCGGCACCCTATAGCTATGACATTATGCGTGTGTAGATCCTTGACAACACGGAGGAGTAAAGATGGCATAGCTTTGGCGATCATCACAAAGTTGTCCAACCGATCCAATTTTTTGAGAGACTGACTTTAGGAACCAACATAGCATCATTGAGATAAATAACATTACCAGAACGAGATGATAAAGAGATCGTACCAATGTCTGAGATAGAGAGTGGGGTGTAGGTAAGTACGAGCCTCTCTTAGCCTGCCTTTTATTAAGAGAGATCTTCCTGGGCTAATGCACCTTTGCTCACCTTAAAGTCGGGGAAGAGTGATCCAGTTCTAGCCTTTAAACACCAACCACGCCTTTTAGCTCAGGAGAAGAAGACGGAGGATAGATTCTCAACGGGTAAACCCTTTATTCAATTCAGGGATTTCCTTCCAGTATGCTAGTTCAGGAGCTAGGAAGACGTCCATAGGAGAGAAGCAACCCCCTTATGGAGCTACAAGACCACTAAAGGTATGAGGTTCATTGCCAAAAAGAAACACACTCCCTAGGGAGAGGTCAAGGCCTCACTCTACTACTTAATAAAGGGATGAGTTGTGGAAGGCCAAGAGTCAGATTGCCCCGACCCAACATCGGATTCCTAGGATGGCCGATGCCAATAGGACAGGCTGAACCGGAGGACATGACGAGACCACCATAATGGAATTGAAATTCGACTTCTTCTGTCATCGGCGAAAGCCTTTTTTCAGTTCTTCCCATCAATAAAAAAGAGGAAGAATTCGGAGTGGTGCCCCAGGAACGTCAAGTCCTGCAGCATATCCTGCAAATAGACGAGATCCGCCTCCTCCTCGTCCAAGAGCAAGAGATGGAATTGGACTATCTCTTGGAGAGTGACCCACGCTGGGATCGGCGGAATCCCAGGAAGGTTTGTGAGGAGATCGGTGATCTTTTCCATGATTTCTTGATAAAGAACTAAATAGCTATCGTCATAGTCGGTATCGGGCGAACTTAAGCGTACCAGGTCCCCAGGGAAATCCGACTCTTCCAGGGGGGTGGGACTCGTCGGGTCAGCACTGAGAGAGGCTTCCTGCACAGGGGTGAGCTCTTGAGCAACTTGATTAGATGAAGATGTTGCTTCATCTAATCTGGCTCGCTTGGATTCTGGACCTAGTGAGTGATCTTCCCCCCTTGAGCGTTTGCCCAAGAGCTTTGTGCTTAAGCAAATGGAAAGAGCCAAAATTATAGTCGAGACTGCTACGGTGGTTAAATCCGCGGTCATTCTATTTTCTCTTTTCTTTCTTTTCTACGCTTTGCTTTTTCATTCTCGTCATGCTTTCATTCCAATTCCAAATCGTCATCTGCTTCGATATTTCTCCGGTGTTCTCTCAGAAGTTGCCGGATTTGACGATAGGGATAGTTTCTGTCTTTGGCCACGGCCTCTAAATTCATGATCCCTTCCATATCTTTCTTCGTTCGTAGGGAGGTCAAAAGTTGAAATGAATTGGGATTCCGGAATGGGGGCAATCAGCCCCTTCTTATCTTCCTCCTCAAGTCTTTCGTTGAAAACTCGAAAGAGACTTTTCGCCCACTCGCGTCGCCCGAGTTCTGAAAGAAAGGTAAAACTCTCTTTTTTCTCGTTTTCGGAATGACTGTCACTCAACGGGGTGGAAGTCGAAGGTGGAGAAACCCCCCTTGCTTGGTCTTCTTTCTCCGATTTGGGAGTATAAAACTCCTCGGGCTCAGTGCTCGTTTGGCTTTCGCCTGAGCAATGCCCCTCACCTCAAGAGAGGTTCCCACTGAAGTAGATGCAGACAGGGACGGCGAGCTTGATGTCCCGGAAGCTGGACCCATCATGTTAATAACTGAGTCCATCATACCAGAAAGAAGGCCCATCCCAAGGAGCCAGCCACCCTTCCCATCCAAAGCACCGAGACACAGAGAAAGAGAGGGCCCGCCCCCCCAGAGAGATTCCCGCCTTTGAGGCCATGCAAGAGATCTAAACTACCAAGCCACAGAAAGAAGCAATGGTACACACCGAGAAAGGCAAATAAGATTAGTAATCGAAAAAATAGAATACAAAAAAAGAATTTAGCTTTTCTCGTAAGAAATTAGTAGTAGTATCTTCCCCCCGGGAAGCAGCCATAACTGAGCAGTAATTGACCAAACGAAAACACTTCCTCATAATCCAATCTCTCTTTTGTTTCTTCTGACCGGACCGGATGTTTTAATTTTGCATTTCTCTCTGCGAGTGGTAGAACCTAGTGAACCAGACGTACGACTTCTGAACCCGAAGCTCTTATGCTCGACGACTTAATACAGTTGCTTGAGCGCTCCCTTCTTGATCCTCTTTTTATCCGATTTTGGGTCCTAAGGGTCATGTGGAACCCGAAACTATAGGTCGCATTATGGATTTGAAGTCAAGCGCTCCGCGACTTCGCATAGTGAGGAAATGGTAGCGTGCAGGCAGAAAGATATAGTAAGAGGCGCACTCCTGGGGGCATAAATAGGAAAAGTTTTTGAATCCTAAATACAGGAGGAGCTCCCTCCTATGTTTCCAAGAACAACGGCAAAAGAATGATGTGAAAAAGAGGGAACGGGAAGCGCTTCGCTTAATACCGGATCCCAAAATGGAATCTAGATGAGCTTACGACTTACACTAGAGCAGAAGACCTAAAAATACCCATTTATATTCTATATCAGACGAAGAAAGCCTTCTGTAGCCGGGTCTATCGATTTCCTTTGGTGATTACTAGTATAAAAAATTCCTATATTCCTCTCACTAGGAGTTCTTTTCTTTGAGGTAGGATGGTTCAATCAACCAATATATGGGTAGAATGAAAATGAAATTAGGAGGTACAATGGAACTAGGAATAGGAGGAGGACTAAGACTGGAAGATTCACATCTAAGCAAGAAACCTGAGGGTCTTCCGGAAGAAGAGATGAACTAGAAAACTATTATCTGAGTGCAATGAAAACAGACTTTTCTGAGGGCTGAACGTAGTGAAGGTAGCTTGGTTGGAAAGGTTAAATCAAAAAAGGTGAAATTGTATGTACGTAGTCGCTATAGCTCAACTATTGGAGTGAAAGCTTCGGTTTCGAAAGTAGAGTGAAGGCAGCAAGCATAGGTCCTTCGGTCCATAGGCAGGCGATAGGGATAACATTCATCGTTTAAGCCTTAACCCTCTGAGTTGTGTGCTTCCCCTTCCAGAGCTGGGCTACTACCCTAATAAAGTTATTCCTAGCGTATAGGATTGGACAGATTGATTCTTTCTATAATACTAATAGAGTACCCAATATTAATTTAATAGGCTATATATAATAGAAACTGTATTCAAGATTTTGTATAGGAGCTCAGATTCCAGTCCTTTCGTTAGAGGTAAGCATAGTTGGAATCTCTTCCTGCGGCGAATAAAGGAAGAAAAAGGGCTATCTAATGGATATAATGCAAGCAAGGAATCCTCTTTTTGAGATTAAAGTTAGCTTAGAAGATAAAAAAAAAACTAAGATACTAAGCATGAAATCAGTCGCTAATTTCTATTTAGCAATAAGCCCAGTGAAAGTCCTTCTTTTCTGATTCAAGTAGAAGACCTTTCCTTTTCTATTAGGAGCTCTAAGCGTAGAAGCTGCTCTTAGCTAGAATATAGAGATAAGCTCTGTTTGTCTTCCTGTCTAACTCCCTTTACTTGAGTTGAGTAATTTCCTAGTGATGGTGTAGGACTCTCCCCTAAAGGACTCCTACTCAGCTATTCTCCATTTCCATTAAGACATTAATCTTATCCTTTTTTATAGTTTCATTTTACTATAAAAAGCGATTTCTTTTTGCTAGGATAGTCGCGCTTCCCTGGCCTTTGGACTCATCTTTCTGACTCAGGAATAACGGGAGGGTAAAGTAAGATCTCTTCCGCGCTCGTGCCCCATACCTGTTAAGGTAGGCTAACTTAACCCTTCGCTCTGCCCACTGGGACTAGCCTTTTTTTTGCTTTATCAGACTTCATTGTCATCTTTCCTGCTACGACCATGAGCGCTTCATCAGACTCGCCCGTAATCCTTGCTTTCGTTCGGTTCCGCTCTTTCTGGTGGGTTGGATAGAATATAGGTGTTTGCCAGCGCTTCGGCTTTTGTCAATGCCTGTCCATTTCCTGTTGTGGGCTGGGTTGTCAGGAAGTGAGCCCGAAAGGAAAGGGGCATCCAAACAAAAAAAAAAGAAACCTTCTGGAGAACAAATAAATAAGAGAAGGAATAAAGAGCCGTAAACGAAGAGATCATATGCGAACCACTCTTCCAATCAATCCAACAGAAAAGCAGGCAGCTCAATGTTAACTATAAGTCATGGATTGCCCCACGTGAATATGATGCCCTGAATTAAAAGGGAGGCTAACCCGTTCACTTGGGGGGAACGCAGGCCTAGAACCAGCACAAGGCGACTCCACCATTTCTAGCATTCCTAGTTTCGCGCTTGGTTGAAGATAGAATATAGCTTTCCAAGCGGACTGAAGAAGACCTGGTTGAGTCGGGGACACTTTCACTAAGTAAGGCGGCTATCTAATCCACGGAAAGTAATGAGGATGGTCTAGCCGGTGCCCGGCTTGCTTTTGGAGCAGGAGACGGTGCCAACGGCATCTAGATGCTGGTGAGTGCGGTGCGAATGGAGTGTTAGTCTCGCTGTGTTCCACAGCTTCGCCTCGCCATTTCGCGGGAATGAATGAATCGGCAGAGGCTGATTCCCTTCCTTGGGTAACCCCCCTGGAGCCGCGGATTCGCCTTTGTCTTATTCGTTTTATTATTCATCCTACTAGCCATCAACATCTATTGCTGGGCTTCAGTGATTGAATAGAGGCCTGAAGTGAAGCAAGGAACTGCAAGAATTGACCATAAATCTCCTCTTAGGTAGACTAGAAGGAAGAGTTCGGGATTAAGCTTCCATACCTAATATGTCCATCATCGAATACGCTGCTATTGAAAGGCTCTTGCCGCTGCTGGAAGAAGGGCTATTTCTTTTGATTGAGAGCTGCGAATTGAATCATAGCCCTATAGCAATGCAAAGCAGACTTCCCCCCGTTTCCAGAGTGGGGCAGAGAATTTCTTTTAGCAACATGATTGAGAGATGCTTGAAGTCATAAGAAAGCTAGAACTCCGAGTCGAGTGAAGAAAGAATTCTATTCTTGATAGGCGGAAAGCCAGAAAGAAAAGAATGGCATTTACGCGGTAAGGTAAGAAGCGAGGTGCCGAGTCAGATTCTTTTTGATTTGAGTTCCGGCTCGGGGCTAGAGAAAAGAAAAGCTACTCCTGATTCTTGATAGCACAGGAAAGAGAGCATCCCTACCTCTAATGATTTGTACTTGAACTGACCTCAAGTCCTGTTTTGCTGCTTAAGGAGTGGCCTTCTAGGAGGTTTTCTATTTCGTCTCTGGCTTTTCTTCCTTCCCCCGGGGAAGACTGGGGTGAAGCTCTTGACTGATCCATAGACCCCCTCTTTCTAATTTAGATTTGCGTATAGAACCTTTCGAACCACTTTTTTGGTATATGGGAGGGCCGGGAAGAGTCATTCCTTTATCGATGGGAAAACTCACGAAAACAAGGTTCACCTTGAATCGATATTTGGTTTCAACCACGTCTTCCTCATCTTTATAACCATAAACCATTCTCTCATGTCTTATCTCGTGCCGCTGGAAAGCCAGCTAAGACGGAATGGAATGAATGGATTGACTGACCGACAGGTAGCGATTGGAGTTGGAGCACTGGGTGATCTCTACTAAACCTCGATCGTAGGTCCCTCTGACCAAGCACCCAAACCTGGCACTGTAGATCAAGAAAAGCACGTTCGTAGGGCATTCTGATTACATAAAATCATCTTTTTGGAGCCTTTGCTGCCACTTTCATCCAGCTTGAGCTTGAAATATACATCAAACCCTTGGAAGTCTCGCATGCTTTTTCAAATTCCCTACTCCAGTCTAGTTCACTAGCGCCAATGGACGAAAAGAAAAAGGGTCTGAAAAAGGTGTCGTCGACAAGGAAAGTGGCCCGTTCTACATAGGCAAGCCCTGCTCAAGGCTTCCTTCTAAACTAAGGCACGCTCAATATAAAGAAGCTAGTGACCTCTTTCACTTTCAGCTCATTCAGTATAACTTGCACGAGGTATCACAGTGGGACATGTCTTCTGTCCTTTGGCTAGGTTCTTGGGTCCGGTCGAGCCTCTTTGAAATTACATCCCCGCCTCTCGTCTAACTCGAGTTGCTCCGCTCGGCAGTTAAAGTATCTCGAAAAAAGAAGTCAGATCATAAGGGAAGGTATGGTTAGGAGCAGAAGTTCTCTTTCTAGTGGAAGTAAGAAGAGCAAGGTTAGGACCGCATATAAGAGGGGGTGCGAAAGAATTTAGATTCCCAAAGTTGTCCGGTTGGCATATCAGGTGTAATTTAACCAGCTCGGAAATAGTCGATTTAAAGCTTTTATAGTTATAGGTAAAGCCCTTCGGAAGATCGTAAGATAACTGAGAAGAAAAAGAACTGTTCAAAACGTACGAATATACGAGTGAATTGAAGCTAAGACGTGACAAAAGCGCTTTTGTCAAACCGAGTGTTCACAGCGCCCTTTACTTTGCACTAAGTTTATTTCTAAAGGATCACCCTAGCTTCTATTGCTCTACCAGCATTCCCGCTGTCATGCTTTCGCTGGCTCGAGCCCATTAAAAAATGTCAGAAGTTGGAGTCAGACTGCTCATAAAAGCCGATTAGCTTGCACGGGATGTTTGATCAGTTGGACCTTTTGTACTAATTTCCCCCAGTTCTATGAAGGGTTCCCCAATCCCGACAACAGCTCCAGCCGAGAGCAATGGCGAATGTGTCCAACTTTCTCTCTACTTGATACCTATAAAAGTACCATTTTCGGAGGCTTTTCAGTTTGATCGTGCCTCCTTCTACGAAAATCCTGCCGCATTTTCTAAAGAAATGATCTTTCTCGATCCGCAAAGAAAGAAGGCTTGTGCAAGTGAGCGAGACCCTCCTGTTCCTTGAGCCTTTGCCGGTTTCCGTCTTTCATTCAGAAATGAGGCTCCTACCTAACCAAGAAATGAAAGAAACCAGTAATTGCCTCAACCACTTGACACGAGACTTTTCCTTCCGAGATAGGAGTTAAGAGCTTCAGGCAGTACCACAGCCCTAGGCGCACTATCATAGGTAGCACAGGTCACAGCAAGACTTCAATCTCTCGATCCAGGCAAGCGAAGTTTGTCCTGCGATATGCCGCAGGCTAGGATTACAGGTTGAAAAGGAGGGATTTGTCCCGGAAGAAAAGAAGTGGCATTTCCTTTCCGCTTACTACCAATCACAGAGGTACCTCACTCTATCTGCTGTTGGGCTTTCTGGTGAGATAGGAATTGGTAACAACATAGCTATTATTTCAATGCTCTGGGAATTGGGCACTGAAGCCCTACCCTAAAGGAGAAGGAGAGTAGGTTCGCTAAGCGAAGGCACTTTCACGAGGTAAACTGATTGTATGGGCTCTATCATGCTGGCAAGGGCATGAAGGAGAAATCCTCTAACTTTTCTTAAGGCAGCCTATTGAATCAGAAATGCAAGAGAGAGGGCCCAGAGAGAGTTCGCTAATGTAGGAGTGTGCTGCCTAGCAAAGTAGTACTCTTAGCAACTAGCTTTACTGAAAGCCTTAGTAAGTCAGTCTAGCAACTTCCTCTTAACTAAAGAGGTAGGTTGGTTAGGTTTATTGCACCAAAAAGTCGAGGAACTAAGAACGAACAGAAGACGAACGAGATCAAAAAGAAGAAAGAAGTGGAATTAGTCCTAGGCGAAAGGAGAAAAGGATAAGACCAGGCGCATCTGAGATAAGAAAGACAAGAGCTGATTCAATTGCACTAGCACTGGGTTATTGAAAACTTTCCTAATCTTGACCAACGGATACGAGATCAAGGGATATTCCAACTGGTTGAGCTGATACGAGTAGTTAAAAATCCTCGTCTTCATTAAGGAAGGCGGATAAAGAATCTATTTCCTTATTCTGGGCATCGAGGTATGTCTTTGATTCCGCCGGAAGAATGAAAGTGCTCAATCCGATCCCCTGCCTTAGCCTTTGCTTTCCTATTCTCCCCTCTTGGGGAAGATTAGATCCTTAGTCCTCCTTCCCGGGTGCTCTTCTTCCTGCTTCAAGGCAGGTCGGAACCATATTGAATGGGGTTATGGTTCATTGCCCTGGCATCTGTCTTGTACGTTGGTGTTGGGCACGCTTTATTTATTTGAGTGTCCGTGTCCAAAAAGAGATTTGGGTGTGAAGCAGGCTCTAGACCCGCTTCTGGTGCCCCTACAAGCCCAGACCAGTGTGACACCGAAGCTCCTTTCTATGAAAGCCTCGGTCGGAGACCTTTACAGTCACCTCCTTTATCTTTATAGCTTTATCTTTATAGTTAGTGGTTCTATCTTAGTTTCTTTCCATTTTCTTTTTAGATTTTTATTTTGTTTTTTCGACAGTACTGGATTTCGGGGAAAAGAAATCATCTTCTAAGGTCAATGAAAAACTGACTTGATTTGACCCGTTAGATTAGACTCTTCTTGAAATCGGTCAACGTTGAGGACAACAAACTCCTCTACAACATTATCTTACGCAGCAGGAGCGGTATCTAAGCTGACTGAAGGGCTTTTGCCCAGTCCAGTGACATCTAAGTTGACTGGCCGGAATTCACTGCTCGAAAGCAGAGAATAGATTAGACTAGCGGATCGCTTTCCTTAGGTTGAGTTGACAGCTTCGCTAGAGATTCTTTTTTTAGGGCTGCTAGAATGCGGTTTGTAGTTACACTAATCAAAGTGTTGAAAAAGATGCCTTTTCAGGTTCCAGTCTTCTTCACTGGATTCAACTTAGGTGGAGTAGGAGTGGAGCTTTCCCCCTTATGTTATGGAGTTTCTTCCTCTCATTTTGTAGAGTTGGGGAGGGAAAATCAAGATAAATTACTAAGTTCTTACCGAAATCTTATTCTGCCTGCTTTGAATAGCGTGGGCCTTCCTTGCCGCGGATTATGATCTTTTGATCGGTCAAAGCTAGCAAAGGAACCCCAGTTCCTATCGTTTTATGATCGTAGACCATGTCAGTTGATCTACCGGCTAGTTCCCAAACGTTATTAATAAAATATTTCATTTCTTGAAATCGAATACGCCTTCTGAACTACTCCATTCCATGGTTAGGATCTGTCCTTCTAACTCAAATATCATAAGAGAAGAAGGGAGAGTCAAAGAAGAAGTTCAAGTACTTTCTCGCCTTATCAAGGACAAAAATACGCTGTTTCCTCAAACTAGTCTTTTTTCTCGATTCTCTATGAGTGGAAATCGGGTTTAGGCCCATTTGACGTCTCTAAAACTTTTTTTAGATTGGATCCGCATCCTAGCTTGAGAGTGTTGCTTTCTTGACCAGTCGTGAGATTAGGCGTTTAGAGATCGACACTGAGTTAGTAAAGAACTGGGAATCGCTAAAGTGCTGCTTTCTTCTTTTCCAGAGGATTAGAATACCCCTTGAATTGAGTTCTCCTTTTGAAAAGAGAAGTGGAAGCTCTTTCTAGTAGTCTATTCTGCCCTGCTGTTCCTTCTGGCCTCCCCCTTAGCTGAGAAGCTGCTTAAATGAAGGTATCACACGTGGATATCTAAAAGAATGCGATAGAACACCTTTTCTGACATCAGGAGAATCAAGCTTCAAGCCAATCGGTCGGGTACGGGTAAGGCAAGGGCATGGATGAGTGAACTCGATGCTAAAAGAGAAGGCTGCCTCCTTTCAAAGAATTGTTGAAGCTGCCGGGCATCTACGTAGGACCTGTTGCGAAGTATTCCCAACCATAAAAAGAAAAGCCAAACAGTGCAGCTCCTACTCCTAAAATAAAAGGCAAAGGGAATAGAGCGATTGTTCCAATCAGAGAAGCCTGCCCCGACTGTGCATCGAGAAGTTCGTCTAAGCATGAGTTTATGTGGGAACGTCGATTCCATCTCTAGCGTAGCGTGGATAGATAAGCCCGAAGCTAGTCTTTTTCGTTATGATGGATGGATTAGATTCTGCAAGAAAAGGCTCTTATTTTCAGCTCCGCTACTAAACTCACTTGGGGAAAGCAACTAGGTCTCACGAAGGGGGTAGGACAGAAACTCATTTTTTCCCATCGAGAAAAAAAAACCTAAGCGAGACAAGAAGGGGAGCTATTCCCTTAGTGACAGTAGCATCTTTCTTCCTGGTAAAGAACCAGCAATTTATCTACTATTAATATAAAGAAAAGAAGAATGAAGAAATACCCTCTACGAATGAGCAGAAAGCGAGACTGCGGACATCGATTACATAACGAAAATCACCATAGAAACCTCTCTTATAGGCGTACAGACAAATACAAAGAGGGTCCCATAGATCAGGATATAGGTTGAGAAGCACTACGAAGGACTACCGGCAAAAGAGTAAATCATCGATCGACTCAATTCCTTCTGGTCTAGAAAGAGAGGCGCTGAAGTAACTGGCAATAGTGCAGAAAAAAGCTTTACCCAATGATACGAATGTGGAAAGATCAAGATGTGAGAATCATGTAGATAGATTGGCTTATTGCGTGTAGCAGTACTTTCTTTAAGCTTTAAGGGGTTGAGCCTCAGAATGGCCTTGCTCCCTCCGCTGGAAAGAAGAAGACCTAAAAGTGATATCTGTAGGCCGACCTTGGGATTGATACGCTTCGACTTAGCCGGCTAATGCACTCTCTTGATCCAATGCTCAATCTTTCGCTCAAATGGCCTCAAGCTGTTCCCAACAGATCTTGTGAGTTGTGAGACATCTTTGAAAGCACTTTCTCTTTCCCTACTCACTTTGAAAAGGCTAAGCAAGTAAGTGGAACCCAACCTTGGATAGTGCTCTCTTGTCAGTACAGCTGTTTAGATTCTCTCCTCCCTATAGAGCTAGAAAGAAAGGCAGGTAGTCAGAGCGTTAAGGCTTAAGAGTCTGATGAAAACCCACTATAAGGCACTGAACCTAGGAAGAGAACTCTCTACTCTAAGTGGATAAGACCTTTCCAGAGCACATGACTGAGCATATAAGAAAGACTCAATGAAACTTCTATGTGTAAAAAGCTTTCCAGGGTATACTTTACTTTCTAGTTGGAATGGGATCCTAACAATTCTAAGACAGGATATATCCCCACCTACTCTCTATTGAAGTTATTAAAGTTCTATGCATATTAGATCTCGCAATAGGCCCAAGTGGAATAAAAGCCTTTCTCACGGTCCTCTTTACTTCTAAGTCTCTAGTATTCCCTTACCCTGTCCCTAGAACAAGGATGTCATTCTAATAGTTTAGAAAAAATGAGTCCAAAGGTCTCTCTCTATAGAGGAAAAGAGGTAACTACAAATATAGCACTAAAGATCTAGCACATTCTCTCTTACCACTAGCTCCTACTAGTTCCTTGCTCTTTGCATTAGAATGGACAAGCTTATCTTGCTCAGTTAGGTAGATGGATAAGTGTAATCTAACTCAGAAAGGGGCAATGGAAGTTAACCTTTGATCAGAGAACTTGCTTGGCTAGAAAAGTATGTGTAACTAGCCTGATTAGCCTATTAAATTAGATAAGACAATCTCTAGGGCTAAGCGTATGGATCTGACTGGATAGCCTAGTCTTAGAAATAAGGATTCTTTAGTAAAAGTTTTACTGCCATCCCGCTGGTAAAGTACTGGAAGCTATATGAGAAAAAGGGTTGTATCCTTTCATTCTTATCTATCTGAATTGTCTCCTTATTATGCTATGGAAGTTCTTGAAAAAGGTAGAAAGAGTAGTAGTAGTAGTAGTAGTAGTATGACTGTGAAGCAGCTTTTTGATTGAGTCAAGAGAATAGGAAAGATAACAAGCTTATAGAGAGATATCATTGCTTCTTTTTCTGTGGAATCTCTCACTTACCTAGGAAATGAAACCCTATAGGTGAAGGATGCTTGGTAAGAAGAACTCATGTCCTCAACTCCAAGACTTTTTATTTTACCATTATTCCCTTTTAGATAGAGTGTTAGTAGCTTTCCCTTTTTCTATCTTCTATTGTTTTTCATGTAACTGGGAAGACTAGCGAGACAGACTCAACAAAGGGGAGAAAGGAAATAGATTCAATAAATACCTTAGCCACTCCCTAATAAGAGAGAAGGTGGCAGCTATATAGAGATAAGAGGGCATGTAGTTGATATCTAAGAATCCTTGTGTCTAAGTGAAAGGTATGCTTCTGTCTCAATAGTATCCAAGCAGAGTGTAGTAAAGAAGAAAGATGGTAAAGTAGGGCTGAGAAGTTCATTGAGAGTCGACCCTTTCTATCACTTCACGTAAGTAGAGAACACTTTGATTATACCCAGTGGATCTATTCGAATCAACAAGTAAGTAGCTAAGCTTGTGTACTCTCAAATTCAAATAGAGAAGGGATATATAGATATTGGAGCGTAGGTAAGGCCCTTATATGATCTGTCTTCCCAAAGATGTAAGCCCTATAGCACAGAGGAATGTAGGAGGGCTTCAAAAAACTCTTTCCTTTGGACTTTAACCCTCCGTCAGTTCTGCTTCTATCGTTCGTGCCGCATAGCCAACGGCTCACTTCACTCTCTTTCGAGTTGGATAAGACTAAGGCTGACGGGGAGGGGGGATAAGGAGAGCGTCTAGCCTTTAGCATTCGATTTGGATGTGAAACCGTTACCTTCTTGATGAGTTACGAGATCGGAGTAAGAGCATCATAGAAGAGAAGAGTAACTGAACCAAAACGGGAAAGCTAGCCTTTAAACAAACAAAGAAAAAGAGGATCCACTTCAAAAAAGAAAGAACGCCAACGCATTCTTTTTTATTAAGGAAAATAAAGATTTTTGCGTCTACATGAGGAAGAGAAAACCCGAGGCATAAGAAAAGACATAATGCAAGAGCTGCTCCCGCATCATAGTATGAGGTATGAATCCGATTAACATATCGTACAGCTTTGAGAAGATCTTCTAAGATGGTAAAATACCTAAATAAGAAAGTGATTCTGTAAGTGCTATACTAAGCAAAATAGCTGCGAAATAAGTAGCTGACGCTTTAACTAGCTTTTTCCTTTTGACTTCTAAAGGATCAAATTGAGGTTCCTCTGTAAATAATGGCAGCTCGATTGAGCGGTTCCCCGCATTCACAGGGCAGGGACTGCAGTCTTGATGAATTGAACAGAGATTGTTGATGAAGGTGTCCTGTACCACACTTTGAAGAAGTCCAAAATCTGGTGAGCATAGGCTAGGAGGGTTAAGAATCACTAATTCAGGAGCATGCAGCCAAAAAAGAGAAAAACCTAAACTCAGACTCAGACATAGAAGTAAGACAAAGCGTATATCCTTAGCGGATTATAGCATCCGCTAACTTTCATTCCTTGATTCGAGTTAGCGGATATTGCCCTATGACGCCCGGAACCGAAGCGAGGATCTCATGCTATCATTGAACGGCTACCGAACCGCCATACTCAGGTAAGCGGTCTTCGTTCCAAGTACATCAAGACCCCATAGCTACTTAGGGCCGCAACGCAATAAGGCTTTTCGCTCTAGTTGGGCAATGCAAGGAGGCCTTTTTCGCCATTCTTTCTAAATGAGAAAGTCTTCTTACGGTAATCGATGAGAGGATAATTTATTCACATAAACATATGACTGCCCCTCAATCGCCAGGTGGCTCGCTCCAAGTGCATGAGTTGCTTTGCTGGCTGGCGTAATTATACGAAACGGCCTCTTTCAGTGGTTCTTGCTTTCTCTTGAAAGCTGATCTGGTGCTGTCTCCTTCCTTCAGTTTGTTCTGATTACGATGACGGATACTCCATTCCGCCTATACAACTACCTTGCTTGGTAGTTCAAAATGGAAGTCTAGGTATCTGCTTAAGTGGTCTGCTCGTACCGTTCAAAAAAAAAAGAGCTGCGCTGACAGGCGCTACCACGCTTCTCTCGCCTTGCGAGAGTGGAGACATTGATTTCAAAGGATAAATCGGAAAAATCGATGTCGCAAGATCGGTTGTTTAGCCTATTTATTCACTGGAGGAAAGGCGGTTCAATGCTTTTTGAGGGAAAAGCAGGCACAGCTCACGCACGGCACAAGCGGCAAGGAACTTTCCAATCAAATCGATCCCAGACCCAATAATCCATTTCTTTAATTCAAGCTTAAAGCCAAGGCGAGAAAGACCGAGTGAAAGGCATAGTAGATCGAATCGACTCCTGCTTATTACTTTCTCTTTTTTTCTTGGAGTTTCCCATAGACCATCTTCCGCACTCTCCATTATAACATTCTTCGTATGCTTTTTACTGCTAAAATAAATTTCCTCTACCCCACTCAAAACCACCCATGCCGATAGGAGCAACTCGTCCAAGTCAAGCCCCGGGCACCATCGATGCAAGAACATCGCGGTCTTCCATACCCAATATTGTCCCTTCTCCAAAACTTTGTTCTCTTCACATTCAAAATGAATCCAAATCAAACCTTTTTTTAGAGCAGAAAGAGAGATCTTACCAGTCAAGCTCCATGCCTTGGAGCACCACTCTCTAATCTCAAGGAGAGTAGGCCTCCTATCACCGAATCGTGATATCAAAGAAAATCTGTATCTGCTGTTTGCTAGCAGCAGACTCTCCTCCTCCCACTCAACAAAGGGAATACCATCTGAGTCTATTTGTGTGGAGGTCAGCTTCACAAACTCTTCTCTTTCTCAAGTAGGCCGCTTTCAGTCCTCTCATTGGTAGTGGGAGTGCGGGGGCAAGTTTTTATTGGGTTGGGTGAACGACTGGTATGGTTAGATAGTTTCTGGCTTTCAAGGCATTCTTAAGCCCGGGATGGAGGAAAGCCAAGCTGCGGTTAGAAATAAAAAGAATCGTCCGCTCTCCTAGTTGCTAAAGAATCCGGAGCTCTATACGCAGCTCTTTCCTCTTTACTACTCCACTTTGTTGATGCAACGAACTCTTTCTATTCCACTCGCCAACAGCCTCCCGTAAAAAAGTATACGTAACTCGCCTCGCATCCTCCCCTTACCCTTATAACAAGTACTGGGCGCATCACGCTATCTCCAACTGACGGCTTTATGGCTAGGCCCCTTGCTCACTGCCTTCTTGGCTTAGGAGTAGGAGTGCAAATAGGAGTTAAGCTTTAATCAATTCCATAAAGCAGCAGCAGCATTCTCTTTAGCATCCTAGCAAGGAGCTTACCTTCTTGCCCTGGAACTAGTCTAGGAAAGTTACATATTCTAAGAGTCGAATCCCTTGTTTGGCTGTTAGCAAGTCAATTCCTTTACCTAGCGGGAGGGCCGTTTTGCCAAGAGTGGCATTTCGTCTCGGTAGCGAGCCTGTTGTCGGCCTGGATAGGGAAAATTTCCACTACCGTAACTGCTTGACTGCATTACTTTCTTACATTCTGACTTTACTCCTCGAATGTGATCCCAACTGCTCGTAGTCATAGTCAAAGCTCGGGCTGAGGCTTCTTCACCCGGCCGGGCTTCACTTCAAAGTCAGAGTCGGAACTATTGAATTGAACCTCTTCCACTCGGGAAAGCTGCAGTCCTTCCTTACCTTTCATGGGATGAGACTGCCCCACTCTCTTGATTGCTGTCTGGCTTTGTTGGTTGCTTTCTTCTAGCTGGAAAGAGTGCTGGAAGAGCCCTCCCCGTCTGAAGAGAAGAGATCCCTACTCTCGCTTTGTTAATTGGCCTTTTGTGCCTGTTATGATCTCTCTTCGTCTTTGACTTCGTCCGTCCTATTCATATATCAAGATCAGGGGATCAAGAATCCAGTACTAATGTTCAATCCTTGTCTCTTTCCGTGTGTGCCAGCTTTCTTGAAGGGCTAAGGGAGATCCTTTTCTTTTAATCCTTCTGTTTTTCATTGTCTTTTTCTCTGCTTCTTGCCATTCCGCTTCTCTGCCTCTGGTTGAGTGGCATGGCATTCTTCTCCTGGAATGGAACAAAATAAGGGCTTTCCCGCCCGGGAAAGGGATATTCCGCACATGCTTGCTTTAGTTGAGCTGGATCTTAGAAAGCACCTAAGTGTTGGACATTTGCATGATACAGGTAAACCATAGCCTAGAAAGAAGCAGGCAAATTGCTCTAGATTAAAAAAGAACCTACCTCGGAAATTTCGAAAACTATTACTGCACACACATAGAATGCTTCGGTGTGGCCCAAACCTAGGCTGTGACGCTTCCTGTTGAGTAAACAATTAAAACTTGAAGTTCGTACTTTATTTAATATTTAATTTAGGACGAGAAAGACAATTATAAAGAATGGGACTTTAAGCAACTTTTTTAGATTAGATTCTTTAATATAGCATCAACATAACAATAACATTATAAAGCGATATAGACATTTATCCCATCCATCAACCGAGAAAAACACCTGCGTTACACGCGCGCTTCTTTATTCAAAACAAAAAGAAATTATGAAATGAACCCACATATAAAATAAAAGTGGGCTGGTCTGCTCATTATTTGTGTTCGTACATTTATTCATTATTGCAATACAAATAACACCTCCACTATACTAGTGATGGAGGGGATTCGCGCCGGATGGAACAAGGCGCTTCGAACCATATACTACTGGTGCTGGAATGAAACGCAGCCTCGGAACAGAATTATGCTGCTTGCTGGGCCCTGATGGTGGAACTGGCATTTTTGAGGGGAAGAAAGCGGCCCCCGGCAGAGTGGGCAGCATCGCTTTCCCTCGTGTAGCTATGATGCCATTCAGAAACAACCCAAGAAAAAGAAAAAACAGTATTTCGCATATTATTGCCATCACTGGAAAAAAAGATTGAGCTGTAGGCATCAAGGTAAGGGACCGAGATTATATACTGCTGCAGAAACGGAATCAAAGGGATTGGTTGGAAGATAAAACAAGCATGATTGCCCGAGTGGTTGGAAAATAAAGAAAGAATGATTAACTGGTTGCAGGTCCCTTGGATCATGGGCCAGAGCTACTTGGGTAGAGACCGCTGAATTTGGACAGACCGAGGCTAGAATATGGACTTAGGCCTTTTGATGGCTGTCATTTTATGGGCTATTTCCATTTTTCAGGATTTCATATGAGGAGCCGCCTTGACAAAAGCCTTGACAAAAGCATCGATTAAAGCCTTGTAGATCGAAGTATGCAAAAGGGTCTAAGGGGTTCGATTACTCATTTTTGTCCCTACAACTCTTGTCAATGAATAGCAAGGAAGTATTGATAGGGAGGGTTTTACACCAGAAAAGAAATGGAAAGAAAGAGCTCCAGGAAATTCCTCAACTCTTCTAAAGTATAGAGATCAAAGAGTTTTTGGGCTTCTTGATAAGACATAAACATATCTATAAAATGAGTCCATAACTTTAATTTCAATTATATCATTATATATGATTTGGCCCTTTCTCCTTTATATAGGATATTGAGTGAACCAATCTAGTCCAATCCCAAACGGTTCTAGATATTCTGGAGGTGGAGCTTGTTGAGGAGGGAGGAGCTTCCCAAGATGATGTGATGGGTGAGGTCAATTCACGTGGCCTAGCCTAGTCTCTGCAAAGCAGCAAACAAAGCCCACTCCGCCCAATATCAAGCAACCGTCATGTCCAAGCCGAAAGACCTCTCTAAAGTAGGTCCAGGCCCAGAAAAGCAGTCCAATCGTTTGGCTTTGGCCTTGGTATCCAAGGAACATCACGTGGATGCGAGGGTGGATTCCTCAGTAAGCCTGGTCAAGTCCAGCTCATCAACAACATCTTCTTCCCCCCTCTCTGTCGTTCCCACAGGTAACCCTAACACAGCGCCATCTCATGGAAAACAACCAGCTCCATTTTCAGAATCCAAGCTTCCCCTTCCTTCGCTCCCCCCATTTCTTTTACTGGCGGGCTTCATTTCGTAAGCGTAAACTATATAAATAGAGCCATTCTATGAAGGGTAAGCGAAAAAAGTTAGTGCCTTGACCCGATTCTCTATTCAATTCATCCCTATCCCTATACGAGTTGATGTCAGGTCAGGTGGAACCCTGAACTCCATAGTTCTTTTGGAATGAGCACACCACACGGAACGGGTCTACCTGGCTTCGAATACCACTTCCCCTCTGGATCGCTAGACCACGGACCTGAGAGGCGAATCCCTTGAATTCTCTCAACCTCGTGATCGTAGTTCCCAATTTTATGACTATGAAACGGTCTCTGTCAGCCTTACCAGCTGTCCGAGATGAGCGTCCAAACCGAATCGATCTTTTTGCCCCCCTCAGCTATCCCTTTCCGTCTTCGTTTAGCAGCGAACTCAAGGATGGATGTATGAGCCGAAAAGGAGGTATCCATAGATACCAACCAAACTAGCTAGTCAGGGAAGGTAGGTAAGTAAGAGGCGGATCTAGGGAGTCTTTACTTCTTCGACTTCTTATTCATAGTTGATCCCAACCTCCACCAGCAAGCAGCACCGGAGTGAATCGTAACGTTTCGATCTGGGGGTAAGGACTCGTCAAGAGACGAAACGTAGCTAATGCTGTTTGATCACCGTCACGAGATTTGTTTGCAGCTACTATAGCTAATCAATCTCCTGCTTTCATTCCGTTTGATTGAAGACTGGAATGCGATCTGAGAGCGGATCTAGGAATACCCTGGTAGTGGTAGTTGGGTTGGTGAAATCCGATAATCGATTGGCTTTAGAAAGGCTTTCCCAACCTAGACATTGTAACTGAAAGTCCTGCCTACTTGTAGGCTTTTTGTAATCCTTGAAAACCTTCTTCTTTTACTGGCAAGAGATTCTAGCAGCTTACCCCTTTCATACCCCACGGAGCGGGAGTACTGGCATTTAAGTCAGGCTGTCTTGCTCTTACTATTCAAGCCCCTCCTTCTGGAAGTAGGAATGTCCCTCTGGTTATTCCATTTAGTAAGTGAGGTCAGGTTGTAACCCGGACCGAAGGTGCTGACTACCAGTTACCGGAAGAGCAATTCCAGAGCGAACATCCCTTCCTTAAAAGAGAATTCTCACTTCTTCATTCCTTAAAGGCTAACGCTAACTTGAGCCTCATTCTCACTACAGGGTACAAAAGATGAAATCATAAAGAAATGATCAATTTCAGGACCTACTCTAGACAGCTTGATAGGCTTCCAATGGCCTTCATGGACCTTTGACATAACTATAACTCACCTAATCAAAAGGAAAAAGATAGAACCAATTCAGCATTAAAGGCTTGGTGCAGGACCAACCGCTGACTCTCATATAATAAAAAAGTTAGTAACCGGGACTATTTCAAAACTTTCACTTTGGCCTTTCGTATAGCTGGAAAAGCTCATCAGCCCGTTTTAGGGAAGGGAGGTCCGATAATTCTTTTTTCTTTCCGAAAAAAAAGCAAAAATGAGAAAACTCAAACTTGCTTCAAAAATTCCCGGGTTTTCGTTCAAACTAGCTGTGGTCCGGAAAATGGAGTCCCGTGAAAAAATCCCGACCAAAAGAATTTTTCCCAATAGATTCACAGTTAGGGACAAGAGGAAAGCATCTTCAGTACTATCAATCTCACCTTCCCCGGCTTCTCCTTGTTCCAGCGGCAAAGGCTGGATCGGAGCATGACATTGGTAGTGAAGGCAACCAATAGCCCATCTTCGGTGCTAGCACCTGGGGAACGAGACGGATCCTATTGTGCTGTGCTTCTAGCCAGCAGACCCTTTCTACTAGATAAATCCTATGGATCCTGACACCTCCTCGCTTAATGTCCCTTTCTTTCTGGGTCAAGAACTGAAGTAGCGGGTGGCCTTGCCCTCTTAAAAGATGGGAATGGCGCTCGGGTCTCGCGGGCACAAGAAAGAAAGTCAGCCCTGCATGCAATAAAAATCCCAAGCCAAGAGCTAATCCGAGTAACTTATAGTAAAGACGCTGGGTATCTTTATTGATACGCTTCCGCACTAGCAAAGCAGGGTGCCAGCCCGGGCTTTTTATTGTATATCAATACTCGACCCTCGCTGACGAGGAAAGAGTGATGGGAAGACCATCTTATATGATTCGATCCAGCTGCTGCTACCTCTCCATTCATTCCTTTTTCCTCTATCGTATCGTGGCAAAAACCACTTCATTTAAAGAAAGAAACTCGAGCCTACCAAGGCCACTTTTAGGTTCACCAATCAACTTAGAGGGACGCCCTTATCAAGAATCAAGACAGCTTTAGAAGCAGAATCCGAGATTGATCCCGACAGGAAGTTAGCGCTCTCAGTTCCTAAAAAGTCAGACTGCCGCTGACATCGCGTCAGAGGAATTGAGACTATGATTGTCGTTCTTTCATTCACTTACTACCCGTACCCGAAAGAAAAGAGGCGAAAAAAGAATCTAAGGCGGATCTACTAGCTTTTCCTTGAAAAAGGCTCTCTCAAGCATTTAAGAGATACAAGAAGAAAGTTCCCCCAGAAAGAAGGACGGGGAAATAGACGGATTTGGAGAGAAAAGACCGTTACCGTTACGTTAAGGGTTGTGATCAAGAGATGCGCATGTGAGGCCGGGTGACACACTTGAAGGTTATTCTATTCAGCTTCGTAGAAGTTATGACTTTTGGATTATTTTGATAGTGATTGGGCTGGAGACTTGGATGATAGAAAAAGTACTACTGGCTTTCTTTTCTATCTTGTAAATACTGCTTTTACATGGAGTTTCAAGAAAGAACCGATTGTGACGCTTTCTACGAAGCTGAGTATGTTGCATCGTGTGCTTGTCATGCAATCTGGCTTAGAAATTGAATAAAGGCAAGGGAAAGATGGGGCATGATGAGGTCCCTCCTGGACCTCTCCAGGGGAGAATAGGTACTAGTACAAGACAAGTCAGCAAAGTGGATATTCAACGTACGTCCAAGAATGGCCTTGCCGCCTCAGCAAGACCGAATTTCAAGTTCAGCCCAAAGTCAATCTATCTTCGGCTATCCAGCAAGCAGCTGGAACCGGATTGCCATACTCATTGGCTTCACGGAACTATCAATACATCTTACACTTATTGGCTAGCTCACGGCCTGCCTACTTGCCATTTGAAAAAGAGCTTCCTACTTACTCGCTTGCCCGGGAAGACAACCAGCTATCCCGCCCCCCTTATCGTTAGAGGTGAAAGAATGGGTTTCCAAGGTCTTCGTTCGAAGGTATTAGATAAGATGGTTCGGGTCCAGGTTCATAGATTGCAAGAGATGGCTCACTGTTCTTATTCTTATACCTAAAAAGGTCGGATCGAGGGACAGAAAGAACTTCATCGATAGCAGCAGTTGGGGTCATTCCATTCATCAAGAGCAGAGGAATCCAGAAACAGGAGCAGGAGAGCTTGGACTTTGGAGCTTCTATTCAGGGCCAGGAGACGAAGAAAGATAAGAAGAGGGTGGCGCTTCCACTGGATTCGATATCAAGAGAGGGAGGGTGGTAGTTCGCCAGGTCTTAGTGAAGGGCTTAGGCAGCTTCCTTTCCTTCTTTCTTTTGATGGTGGCTATTGACCCAATTTATTGCCTTATGGAGCCGTGACTGATGGCTATCAGCTGCTTGCTGGAAGGGAATAGAAAGCTTGGCCTGCTTAGCAGGTGGAGTCGCCCTTCGCCACCAGATGAATAATTAGCAGGAGATGGGGTCTCGATAAGAGGTTTCGAAAGTGCTCTGTTCATTCGCAGGAATGGTCTCGTAGATGGCTTATCTTCCCTCGGATGGAGCTTCTTACCTGTAGTTGGAGATGCAATATATGGCCAGCTAGGGGAGAGATCAGCATCGATAGGACATGGAGATGTGGGCTCAGAAGGGAGTGGAATAGAGGGTCCGAAGGAGAGGGATTAGATGCTGGGAGTTCACTTGCTTACCTTGTCGGGTCACCTGGAGAGGTCGGTCGAAGGTTGCATTGGATTCCAGGACGGAGAAGCAGAGTTTGCTAGTTAGCTTTCCTTCATCACAGGGGAGCAAGCAAAGCTAGTCCCTCCATAAGTCTCGTTTAGTTCATCGTAGGATTTCAGTTATATCAGAAACTAAACCCTAGCCCTAGTTAGTAGTAAGAAGTCATAAGGAATGAAACCGTCACTTGCTACTGTCCCCTCTAATTCCAAATCTCAAGCAAGCTACTGACTAATAATATAAGTTGATCGGACTGAGGCAATTAAATTATTCACCAGAGTATGGGAGGAGTACGGCTTTTCTTATGATTATAGGGCCAATGGTAAACGATTTTTTATTTCTTGGGAGTGAACTAAGCATCGATCGGAACGCCTAGTGCTTAGCCTCTCTTCCTTCCGCTTTGCCCCCTTTCTCAGCTCGTTATTCTGCCTTTGATTTTTGATCGCGACCAAAGGACTTTTTTGATTCTGGAAAAGAAAGAGAACCAATTGCAAAAGAAGTTATTATATACCAATAGCCAACTGATACAACTCTAAGCCCATTAGGCCCGATTTCTATTCTTCGAGCAGCAAATTTGCTTTTAAAGGTACGAAACAAGCGTTTTTGAATTGATGAACGAACCCATCTCTCTTTCTTCTTTAGCTGGAGATCAGGAAAGCCAGAAGCGAAGTTAGTTCTTTCTTCCCCCGCGTAAATTCAATAAAAAAAGAAGTTTTTGACCCGTCCCTGTAAGGACCTCAGGAGGCAGGAGCTATCTTTCTCTGCCATAAAACTAAAACAGAGAGCTCGTAGGCCTTATTCTGCAGATCAAAGATCGACGTAATTCCCCATTCATTCGAAGGGGGATTTGAGTATAGAACAGAGGCATTCTGAGCCGACTACTATGACTACATGCGCATCTAGTGCAGTGGCTTGGAAGCAAGCTACCTTGACCATCTTCCGAAGTTCTAAAAAATATACTGATCAAACGCTTTAGGGGCGGACTGCTCTACATTCAGCCACGCCATAGTGACCCCCGAAGCGATCTTTTTCTAGTTTCGGGTCGAAATCCAGCAGCCAATTGCTGGCTCTTAATACCAAGCCCAGCAAGAAGTTCAATTCTTCCATAACATAACGGGGCGGGGTTGCGCGCGAGCCGAGTGCCGTAGGTGCACAAGAGTACTTCGCGCCACAACCATCTCTTTTTTATAGGTTCTACGGACCGATGCCTGCTGCTTCATCTGGGAGAAAAGAATCATAGATATGCCGGTCATTAGAAGGAAGAA